ATGGTCGTTCGTTGGTTATTTTCAAGCTCAGCAAAAGATATTGGGTATCTTTACCTAATTTTTGCAATTTTTAGCGGGATTATTGGTACCGCTCTTTCAATGATAATTAGAGCAGAGCTAGCTTTACCGGGTACACAGGTACTATCGGGAAATTATCAATTATATAATGTTGTAATAACAGCTCATGCTTTATTTATGATTTTCTTTATGGTAATGCCAGCTCTAATGGGCGGGTTCGGAAATATCTTAGTCCCGGTAATGATCGGGGCTCCTGATATGGCATTTCCACGACTAAATAATATTAGCTTCTGGCTGTTGCCAGTGAGTTTACTACTACTATTAAGTTCAGCATTAGTTGAAACAGGTGCTGGAACAGGGTGGACCATTGAAAGAATTTTGGGTCGGTGGTCCTGCTGTGGTTTATAAAAAAAATATTTTTAATCAAATCATAGTTTTAAAAAACTTCACTCGATGCGGGAACATCTTAATAAGATTTAAATTACTGAGTTACAGGGTAAAAAAACCCTGTTAAAGTTTTAATTAAAGGGGCTCGTTATAAGATTTAAATCGAAAGACAATCCGCAGGGAATAGCATACTTCTAGTATTCTTTTAAATTAATTTCTTATAGAAAAAATTTAAAATAATTAGAAATATTATAAAAATATAACAAATATAAAATGTTTAAACAATTAAATAAAACTACTGTTATTTCTTCAGAGACTACACGTGAAGGTATTAATAATGAGCAAAAATGGGCTGTAGGACTTATTGATGGCGATGGCCACATTGGGTTAGAATGGACCAATAAAGAAAAGACAAAATGGGTACCTGTTTTAAAAGTGACGCTGCATAGATATAATAGTCGTGCTATTTATAGACTTAAGAAAGTTTTAGGAATCGGTAATATAACTTATAGCAAAGATACAATAACCTATCGGGTACGTAAAAAAACTTTATGGTATTCTATTTTGATACCTTTGTTTGATACGTTTCATTTAAGATCTATGAAATATTCAGCTGTGTTGGTTGTTAAAAAAGCATTAAATCTAGCTAAGACAGGTAATGCTACTCCAAAAAATATTTTGAAATTACAAAAATTACTAAATAGACAAACAGACCACATAAGTCCAATATGGAAAAATAAAACTAGAAAAGAAATTCTCAATTTAGATTGGTTAGCTGGATTTATAGATGCCGAAGGTAGCTTTTATATTTTGCAGAATGGACAGCACGGCTTTGCTATAGGTCAAGCGTATGATCGGCACATTATTATAGGTATTCATAACTTGTTTAATGTAAAATCTGCGTTGAAAGACTCAAATAATTATCTAATGCTAGATACTAAGAACACAGAGACTTTGTATTTAATTGCAAACGCAATAAACGGTCGTCTTTTAGGTATAAAAAGTTTTGAATTTTCACTATGGGTTAGAACTTTACGTAAAAAAAAAAAAGCTAAAAGCTTAAAGGCAAAATCAATTATTGCGTCAATAAGAAAACGCTGTGATAAATAGATTATATAGATATGCTTTTAACTTTAAAAACCTTTTTTGTTAATATTTGTTTTGCTCACATAAATATATGGTATAGTCCATTAACTTGATAAATATATCAATATATCTATCAAAATCGCTACCCACCTTTATCATCACTAGTAGGAATGCCCGGTGCATCAGTAGATTTAGCGATTTTTTCATTGCACGTTTCTGGATTAAGTAGTTTACTAGGGTCTATAAATTTTATTACAACAATTTTCAATATGCGAGCTCCAGGAATGAAAATGCATAGAGTACCGCTATTTGCTTGGAGTGTGCTAATTACAAGTTTTTTACTACTACTTAGTCTTCCAGTATTAGCTGCTGGAATAACTATGCTACTGACAGACAGAAACTTTAACACTAGTTTCTTTGACCCTGCAGGAGGCGGTGATCCAGTTTTATTTCAGCATATTTTTTGGTTTTTCGGCCATCCTGAGGTAAATGTATGCCTCATAATTACGCTATTTGCTAAAAACGCTTATAACCATATATTTTGAAGTAGTACCGTGTTTCAGGGGTAAAAATCTACTACAAAAAAAAGTTAATTAGCAGGAAACCTTGTTTTTAGCAGGAAACCTTGTTTTGTTTTTGTTCTACCAAGGGCTCCTCAGAGACTATATGCGTAAAATTTAGATCATTTAACTTATTTCTATAATTATCAAAGCTATATTTATTATAATAATCAATGCCAAAATTTAAAAATATAACTACTCATAGACCAAAATCACAACCATTAACCCTAGAACAATTTAGTTTTTTCTTAGCGGGATTAATGGACGCAGATGGCCACATAAATAAGGTTGGAAATGTAATAATAGCTTTTCATAGTCGAGATATTAGTGTAGCTTATTACATAAAAACTCGTGTTGGCTATGGCCAAGTAAGTAAAATTAGACAAAAAAATGCCGTTACCTATGTATGCTGCCATCCTATAGGAAAACAATTGATTTGGGGGTATATTTATCAAAAATTGATAAACCCCGATAGAATAGAACAGTTGAATTCTCGATTGGTACCTAATCTCAAGCCGAAAGCAGGGCTCATAATGAGGCAGCTGTATCCTGCACGGCTAAGCCTCCAAAATCATTGGCTCGCGGGATTTATACAAGGTGATGGAAGTTTTCAAGTAAAATTAATTTCAAAAAAAAATCGGCTAAAAAAGGAGGTTAGATTAGTATTGCAAATTGATTTAAAAAAGATAACTATACTTAAACAAATCCAAACTCTGCTTGGTGGATCTATTGGATATAGAGCTTCACAAAACAGTTATTATTATAGTAGTGTCAGTTTTGAGCGGGCTGTTAAACTTATACAATATTTGGACAATTACCAAGTAATGGGCTCATCTATTACACTTTATTGGATGTGGAGAAAGTGTTATATAATAATTCAAAACAAAGAGCATTTAAGCGAAAAAGGCATCAATGATATAGCAAAAATAAAAGCTCAAATGAGTAAACTTAGACTAAATTAAGACATAGTCCTACCTATATTGAAAAATATAGATCTAAGATATAGGCTTAGCAAAATTTTTTGATACATTTTGATTCTTCCAGCTTTTGGAATAATTAGCCATGTAGTTAGTACATTTAGTGAAAAACCTGTATTTGGTACTATCGGAATGATTTACGCAATGGCATCGATTGGAATTTTAGGATTCATTGTTTATGCACATCACATGTTTACTGTGGGGTTAGATATCGATACGCGAGCCTACTTCACAGCAGCAACAATGATTATCGCAGTACCAACAGGCATTAAAATTTTTAGCTGGCTTGCTACGCTATGGGCTGGTCGAATTACATTTAAAACACCTATGCTGTTTGCACTAGGGTTTTTATTCTTATTTACCGTTGGTGGACTAACGGGCGTTATATTAAGTAATGCCGGTTTAGATATAGGACTTCACGATACGTATTATGTAGTTGCTCATTTCCACTATGTTTTAAGCCTTGGAGCAGTATTTGCCATATTTAGTGGATTTTATTTCTGGCTTCCAAAAATCACGGGGCTTATGTATAACGAAACTTGGGCGCAAGTTCATTTTTGGTTATTATTTATAGGTGCAAACCTTACTTTTTTACCAATGCATTGGTTGGGACTAAATGGAATGCCACGGCGTATTCCTGACTATCCAACAGCCTTCGCATCTTGGAACCTAATTTGTAGTTATGGGGCGTATATTAGTGTTGCGAGCTTAGTTGTGTTTTTTGCTGTTGTTATTGAGGCTTTTGTCGTAGCTCGGCAGGCTTCAAGAAACCCTTGGCCAATTGAACATAAACAAAAGCCTGTTGCAGTATATAGCCCGGAATGGTTGTTGACAAGCCCGATGGATTTTCACACTCACCCAGAATTACCAGTAATTCGAGAACCAAGAAGATCCAGCACGGCTAACTAAATAAATAAAGGGCCCTTTGGGGCCAGGCCAGGCCACAAAAGGCATTTTATTTCTATTAATATAAACATCAAAGTATTAATATATAGGGCATTATAGTTTAGAGGTTAGAACGTTGATTTCATACGTCAAATGCGGAGTTTCGAATACTCCTTTTGCCACTTTCCAGTTTTTTACAATTGTATAGTTTAAAACTGATAAAACGACAAATAATTAAATTATGACATTAAAAAACAATTATAATTTTAACGCAATCATAAAAAGTCAGAAGTTTTTAGGGTCACTTAAAAAGTCTAAAAAATCATTCTCAGTTAATTTATTAAATAAAAACCTTTTAAATTTAAAGGCAGGGCGTTTTAATACTAAACTAAACACAAGAGTTGCAAGCTTGATAAAAGAAACAGATACCTTTAACTTGAAGAAGGGCGAGGGTATCAAAAAACAAATACAGGGCTTATCCATATCCGATTGGTCAGGCTTTGTATATACTAAAAGGCCGACAAACAGCAAAAAAATCCAAACCAAATTTCGAAGTATTATAAGTGATCAAAAAAAGCGAATTGCTTTTGATAATCAAGAACTAATAGGACGTTTATTAAAGTCATTACTGTGCGTTGGTTTTTCACCTAAGCCCCTATTGCAGCAATTGGATATTTGTTTTAACGAGACTTTCCATAAAGACTCGGCTTTTGTTGGCCCAGGACTGATTTTAGAACAATCAATCAATCGACAATATACTAAAAAGCAAGGAATTTCCAACATACGAAATCGCTGCATAGTCACGGGCCGGAGTTCAATTATCGGAAAATTTCGATTAAGTCGAATAAGCTTGCGGCGTTATGCTGGACAAGGGCTGATACCAGGGTTAGTTAAGAGAAGTCATTAAAACATATATTAATTTTTTATTATATGAAAAATAATTAATACATAAAATACCAAATTTCTTATCTTATAATAACAACACTATTTCGATTTCTGTAAACAAATAAAAAAAACATATGATATATATTATAAATAATAACACAACTCATAATTATTCTAGATACTCTACTGGACCAAGTCGTATTTATAATCCTTTTTTTAAAGTAAAATCTCCAATTCAAAATAGAATAGGCTTCGATATATTTGAAAATAATCAAACATATTTATTTCAAACAAAGCAGCTTCTTTGCTGGGGGCCCGACCTTGCATTTTTAAACTTAAGAAATACTTTTTCAAATCTTTTCAAAGCTTTGCAAATATGCTGGTCAGCTGCGCGAAACAATAAAAAGATTATATTTGTAAATGGCAATGACTCTATCGATTCTGATTCAATATTAGTGAATTCCTGGTTAATACAGCAGTGTAAACGGCATAGTATGCCATGCAAACTGAACAATATATCAAACGTCGCAGCAAAGTACATAGATCACTTAACTGCTCCATCCAAAAATGTAAGAGGCACATTGGCTAATAAAGCCCTATTTAATCACTTAAATACCTTTTTAAATAGCTTAAAAATTAAAACAGATGTGCGAAATAGAAAAATCCAGAGTTTTATAAAAAACTCAAATGTATTCAATTGTACCCTAACTCGACCAAAAGATTATTATTCTTTTAAAACCGATAATAATATTGAAAGACAGGTAGATCAAAGCCATAGTTTAACAAATTCTACTCCTCTAGGAGTCGGAATAAAACGCCATGTTATTAAAACGTCTCAGCTAGAAATTCAAAAAGCTAATAAAATTGAAAATGATAGTGCTAACACAGGTAAAATTTTGTATAACAATGAAAAGCTATATGTAGTTAATGATTATAATAAATTAGAAATTAAGATAAATAATGCTATACAATTACAAGTGAAAGAAGCTCAAGCTTTAACCCAACAAATTGCAGGAGAAATTACTGCCCCACTTGTAGGATTTTTGACTAACACTAAGACAGGATTTAATACTTTGCAAAATAAACTAAATGAAGAATTTTATAGTCGCTGTAAATCAGTAAATTTTAACAGTACCTCAAAGAATTTATTAAAAGGCGTCGTCGGTGTGTCAACTAAAGCGAAAAAGGGGCAATCCCGAGCTATACATCGAGACATTAATTTCAACAACTATAGAACATTTTTGAACGGGGTTGGAAAATCCAACTTAAAAGGAAGGCTATACAGCCAAAGCTATTTACCGTTTTCCTTTTACATAAAACCGGTAGCTCGCTTTAATTTATTGGCTAGTGAACAATGCAAAGCAAAGCAGTCTATAGTTCGACAAAATGTATTTGGTAAAATATTAGCTTGGAGGCTAAAGGGCCAGCATCCTTCAAGTATATTTTATAGTCAATTAAAAATATTTGACCAACGAAACAAATATAGGTCCAAGCAGATTGCGATGCCGAATCAAAATAATATAGGGGTTTTTAAGATAGTGAGCCAATCAAAGCTAGTGTCCTCCAAATCTCAGGTATTATTTAAAAATACCAAGAGCTTTATTGCATTAAAAAGGTCGAAGATCAGCAAAGCTAGTTTTAACTTTTACTCAAATTTTAAATCTAATAGTATTACTAGTAAAAAAAATAGATCTATCGGGGGTTTATACGCATTATCATCTATCGGAGATATTAGCTTGAAATTAAACAAGAACAAGCATAATTCAAATCGATTAGTTAAAAGGACTAACTCCAATAGCATTGAATATTTTTATATTCACCGATTTTATTTTTGTCTGCAACAAAGCAAAAATAAAAGTGTGAAAGAGATTAGAGCGTATGGCAATCAAAGCAAAAATAGCATAAGATCTAATAGGTCTTCAATAACAAGCTTGTTTAAAAATAATCAAACCTTTAAAGCTTACAAAAGTCAGCGGCTTTCTCGGGGAGTAATACCAAAACTGTTTACACACCATGAAAAAAAATTTCGCAACTACTATGATAAATTGGTTAATTCAAACCAATTAAACCAATATCAAATGTTTGCTAAAAGTCCTTTTATAAATAATAAACTGGCCGATATTATATTTTTTATCAATCCTGAAAAAAATCAAAACCTAGTTAATCAAGCTAACTATCTAAAAATCCCGACCATTGGAGTAATCTCCGGTATGGGAACAAGCCAACTAGGTCGTCATAGCTGCAATCATTATAGTTTAAACAATCTTGTAAATTATCCCATCTTAGGTAATCCGTCTAGTAGCTTTTTTATTTATAGCCTTATCGGGGTCTTTATAAAAACCCTTCGCTCAAGCTAATTATAAATAATATAATTATGTTTGTAAGAAGCCCCATCGGCTTTAATTTATCAGTCGATTTGCCACACCATAAAAATACTTACTTTTTATTAACCTTTGCTTGATAAAACTAAAATATAATATTATTACAAATGAGCAGAGCAAACCCAATAGCGTTAAGAATCGCCAGCAAAACACAAAGCTCTATGTTTATCGGAGCTAGTCAGTATTATTTCTACGATCATCTTAAACAAAATCTAAATATTTTCAAACTTACTCGGCTAGTTAGTAGACAAATAGCTTTACCTACAAATAAATTATTAAAATATAAAGTCAATTCTGATAATTTTACTGTATTGACGCCCCAATTATTACCAATAAATACAGCATGCGTAGCGAAACAATTATTTTGTAGAAAGTATTCATTAAACAAAAGACGTTTTTTTAGTGCTATTTTACATTATGTATATTGGTTACAGGACGACTTTAACAGAAATTATAAACGTTTCAATACTGGTACTGATTTTGTTAAGTATAATAAATCTTACAAATTACCCAGCCTACCAATTGCTGGAATTCATTTTGATAGTTCTAGGCAAAGTAGGGTAAAAAAAAAATATACCCAGTTTTGTAATATCACAAAAGCTAGTCAAGTTAGTGATATACACAAATATTTTGTTTTAAGCAGATCAAACGAAACTAAATTACCCTATCAATTGGAATCCATTGACAACTTTATAAATTGCTTAGTACGCCTTTCTAGTTTGACATTAAATCGCGAAGTAGGTACAAAAAAAACTAAGATATCTGGGCAGAGAAAAAAAACTAACCAATTTGACAGTAGGGAATTAAACAGTAGGCTTTTGTATATGCAAAACTTCAAGAAAATACAAACTATGATCAGGAATTACCCTACCCTACCTGTTAGCAATGATACTGCAAAAGCATCTGTGTTACAAAAAATCCATGACTTATGCTGCCTTAAACCCAGCTATGAAGATATGGCCAATAATTTATTTTTATTGGCATTTTTAAATGTACTGTATCCACAAAATAAGGTGTCTAATAGCTTACTTGCAAAGCAAATCAGTTTGACTAACCTACTGGGTGCTAGGCAACAGAAGAGTTTATTAAATACAGAAAAGTTGACGCAATTAACAAATTTGAATGGTTCTAAAGGTTCAACAATAAATAACAATTTGTCAGCTAGAAACCGCTATCTAATAAGCCCATATACGGGTTTAAAAAAGTCAAACGACTCTAATTTTAGTAAAGTTCAAAAACATATTAATTTTTTTTCTAACACGGTTAAGCCGATGGTTCCATTTGAGTTGATAATTTTTCGCAGTTTCTGTGAGCCTGCGGGTTTAAATTATTTAACTGCTTTAGAAAATAGATTATCAAAAAGTTGTTTTAATGCCAATTTTTCTAACATTTTATTTAGACGAACATCAAATAATGGATTTATTCCTAATTATACGAATACACAAACTGGCTTAATAAGGTTAAAAGCTCAAATAATATTTGAATTTTTATATACCTTAAGCAATGAAGGTAAGCCAGTAATAGAACAACAAGCATCACGGGATCGAGATATGCTAGACCTAGGAAATACCAAAATATGGTTGAGGAAAGGCTCAAGCATTCGTCTATAACGCCCCCCCCCCCCCGCTTACTTGGTGAAATTGGTAGACACGAAAGCTTTAAAAGCTTTTTGTTTTTATAAACAATGCAGGTTCAAGTCCCGCAGTAAGCAAGCGCAGTTCCTCTTCGAATACATTTATATATAATAATATTATATAAATATATTTATTATTTTGCAACCCCTTATTTATTTCTATGCACTCTCCTCTTGAACAATTTTCCGTAATAAGTCTTTATTCTCTACAGATAGGCTTTATTGATGTTAGCCTAACTAATAGCGCTATTTATTGCCTACTGACTATAGGATGCATTCGCATAATATGGTCTACTTTATTTCTTGACGGTGGCCTTGTTATACCAAGCCGATATCAAGTAGTAAGTGAAATGTTATACGAGTTCGTGAGTGGATTAGTTTTAGAACAACTCGGTTCACACGAAGCACGAAAATATGTAGGTATTGTTTTTACTACGTGGCTGTTTATTTTTACAGCTAATTTAATCGGCTTAATTCCTTTTAGTTTTGCAACAACTGCACAATTAGTAGTAGCGTTTGGACTAAGCTTTAGTTTATTTATAGGAGTTACCTTAATTGGTGTGTTTAAACATGGACTTAGTTTTCTAAGTTTTTTTTTACCGGGAGGAGCTCCGATTGGACTTGCTCCATTACTCGTTGTCATCGAACTAATTAGTTACATTTTTAGACCAATTAGTCTGGGGGTGCGACTGTTTGCAAACATTACAGCAGGACACAGTTTGCTTGCAATTATAGCTAATTTTGCATGGGCAATGGCAACGAATGGTTTATACGCAATATTATCTATAATACCAATAGTTGTAATTGTAGCTATTTATGGCTTAGAGTTAGCCGTGGCTTTTTTACAAGCCTATGTTTTTGCAGTGCTACTTTGTATCTATTTAAAAGACGCTATTGAGCTGCATTAATTTTTTATATAAACATTGTATAGTATTATAAAATGGTTATCCAATTTGTTTAAAGTAATCAATTCTAAATTTGCTTTTAAAAATCAAATCTTCAGGAGCTATAGTTTAATGGTTAAAATAAGCGCCTGTCACGTGCTAGATACGAGTTCAATTCTCGTTAGTTCCGATATTATTTAAAAACATTTTTTATGTGTAAAAAAGTTATTATTATAAGCATATAATAATAACTTTGATAAAAATTTCAAAATTTTTATAAAATATAAATAAAATTATTATAAAAACTAATTAGTAACCGTATAATCGGTATATATTCATAATAAGTTATGGCAATTCAACAACCAATTAAACCGAAGTCACGTCCATTTACCCTAAATTTTGGACCACAGCATCCCGCAGCTCACGGAGTTCTCAGATTAATCCTATCGATGCAAGGGGAGCAAATTATCAAAACGGATACCCATATAGGTTTACTGCATCGCGGCACAGAAAAATTAATTGAGTATAAAACCGCCCTTCAAGCTCTGCCGTACTTTGATCGCCTAGACTACGTTAGCGTAATGGCCATGGAGCACAGTTTTTGCTTAGCAATTGAGCGGCTTACAAATACCGTTATAAGTACGCGAGCAAAATGTATTCGTATGCTTTACGCCGAATTAACGCGAATTTTAAATCATTTATTAGCTGTGTCATGTTTCGCTATGGATACAGGAGCCTTAACACCTTTTCTATTTGCTTTTGAAGAGCGCGAGAAGCTTATGGAATTCTATGAAAGAGTTTGCGGGGCTCGGATGCATTCAGCGTATTTTCGACCAGGGGGTGTCGCAGCAGATTTACCTGGAGGTATACTACAATCGATACATCAATGGGCAGACCAATTTGCTTCTCGAATCGACGAAATGGAAGAGCTTCTAACCGGAAACCGGATATTCAAGCAACGTTTAGTTGATATTGGGGTTTTAAATGCTCAAGACGCTATCACTTGGGGTGTTTCTGGCGTATTACTGCGCGGCTCTGGCATAGCTTATGATCTAAGAAAAGCGCAGCCTTACGAGCTATATGATAAAGTAAAATTTAATGTACCTGTAGGGGCAAACTCGGATTGTTATGATCGGTACCTACTTAGAATTGAAGAAATGCGGCAAAGTTTACGTATTATAAAGCAAACAATTGACCTTATGCCTATATCAGGAACTACCCTGATTAGTCCCAATGATAAGCTTAGCCTACTAAACGATAAAGCGGGTTACCAAGATCGCCCTTCAAGAGCTGAATTTAAAACCTCAATGGAGGGGCTAATAAAGCATTTTAAAGCGACGAGTAGTGGATTTGCCTTACCTGCCGGGGAAACCTATTGTGCAACAGAGGCCCCAAAAGGTGAATTCGGTGTGTTATGTGTAAGCAATGGGACTAACCGCCCCTATAGAGTTAAAATTAAATCACCAGACTATGCTTCGCTGCAAGCAATTGATTTAATCGGTCGAGGGCATTATCTTGCAGATGTTGTAGCTATTATTGGCTCTTTAGATGTAGTGTTCGGATCTATTGACCGTTAGAAAAAGCGGACCTTTGCCCGGTCAAAAGCAAACTGTTTTTTATTTAAAATGTCTTTAAATTTAACTATATATTATATTATAGCATTAATCACTCTTAGTGGTTTGGGTATTGTTTTCTTAAACTCTGAATCAATTTTAGCTGTTTGTTTTTTCATTTTTGTAGCGTTAATAGTACAAAATGATCCCATTAGCGCTAGTCTAGAAGAACAAAAGCAAAGCATAAGATCCGAATTAATTAGCTGTATGATTCATGGAAGTATGGATCAAATCAATTTACAAAAGCTGGTATGTTATAAAAAAATACAGCTGCTTGCTAGTTTAGAATACATAATGATAACCAATAATAATTAATTATTATTAATTGCTTACAAAATACGCTTTAAAAGCTCAATTGGTGGAGCGTTTGATTGAAAATCAAAAGGTTGTAGGTTCAAGCCCTACTTAAAGCAAATATATATACACACTATAGGTTTGTATTTCAGATACCGTATAAGCTATATTGCTAGGTATACAATATAGTTAATAAAGAAGAATTTTTAGATTATGCTACCATAATTTAGTATTTTATCCATTTTATAAAAAAGTAAATGAATGAGTGATTTTTCCTGTGTATTTTCCAGAAAAACGATTTTTTACTTAGCTATATGATAATAAATAAATTTTCAAAACAGGCTGGACTATTTTCAAATATAATAGCGCTGACTTATTGGATATTAAATAAATATAAAAAGCTTAAAATTAATATTAAATCTGATTAAAATCTATATGTGTGTATGCATATATTTATGATAATAAACTTGAGCCAAATAAAATAGTCAGGCCAGGTAAATAAAAATAGAATAATAAACTATGTAATTTAATATAATACATATGTTTATACAATATAAATTAAAGTAATAAAAATGCACACTATCGATTTTTTAGTAGTAATTCCTGAATGTTTTCAAATTATTTTAATAAACATACTTTTGTTATTTGCAATTTGTTTTTCTAATTATAGCACTCAAACACTCACTAGGGATAAGCTTAGTCAGTTGGCATATCGTCCTTTTGAACGTTATGTAAACTTGCCTAAGTTGGGTAACCATAATACCGAAAATTTTAAAAGACCCGCTCGGCCATATAAAGGGCCTAGCGGTACCTTGCGTAACAATAAAGTATCTTTAAAGACTAATTTTGATCAATCAATACAAGAAAACGGACATCCTGCGCATAAAAATAATGCAAAATATTCTGCTGGATTGATAAAAACACAAATGCAGATAATTCGCCCAAGCTACGCCTATATATCAACACCTGTTACTTTAATTGAACCCATTATTCAACTGGTTATCCTTAGTCTAATTTGTTCAAAAATACTATATATAAATTGCCCGCTTACTTATGCAATTGGCTTAACTGATTCAATTATATGGGATAATTTGAGTAGATTTATGAGTGTACTATTGTGCATAAGCGCTTCGGCATCACTATTATTAGGTCTTGCTGCTGTAAAGCGCTACGGTCGATATGAATTTGTTTTTATAATTTGGTTATCAATTATTGGGATGCTGTGTTTACTAAAAAGTTATAATTTTTTAACTTTTTATCTAAGTATTGAACTACAAAGTTTAAGTTTTTATATGTTAGCAGCAATGCGCTCTAAAACTGAAGCAAGTGCAGAAGCAGGTTTAAAGTATTTTATACTTAGCGCGTTTAGTTCAGCAATATTATTGTTAGGTATTACGCTAATATACGCAGCGATTGGGTCTCAAAATTTTGCAGACTTAAGTATCATAATAAATTACTTTTACTCCGCATTTGATACAAACGCAGACCTCGGTTTAGAGTTCCTTAGGGGAGGTAGTCCGGTATCATTAGGTATTGGACTAGCTTGTGTGTGTATAAGTCTTTTATTCAAGCTTGCTGCTGCCCCTTTTCACTTATGGGTGGCTGACGTATATGAGGGAAGTCCAACAGCCATTACGGCATTTTTTGCGATTACTGCTAAAATTGCCGCTGCAAGTGCCTTAATCCGTATTTTAGAATTACATATTACAATTTTTGAATTATTGCCATTTATTGCTATACTAAGCCTAGTGGTTGGTAGCTTTAGTGCGATGCGACAAGTAAAGTTAAAACGCCTTATTGCGTTTAGTGGAGTAGCTAATGTTGGCTGGTTTTTATTGGCGTTAATTACAGGTCAATGGGATTTACTAGTAGTACACCTAGTAGTTTATATACTATTAAGTGTTTGTTTATTTAGTATTTTTGTATTGCCTTTATTTAGAACACACCCAAATCTTGAGTATCGTCAACGAATAAAGCAAAATAATTCTGAGCATATGATTGATCACGGTACAGATAGTTTGACTATCAAATATATTAGTGACCTAAATCAATTAAATAAAACAAACCCAGGTTTAGCATTAGCATTGGTTATTGCTTTGTTTAGTTTGGCCGGTATACCCCCATTTGCTGGTTTTTATAGCAAATATTTGATTATTAATGCTTTAACACAGACAGAGCAGTATTTAACGCTTTCAATTGCTCTTGGTTGCGCTATTTTAAGCGCATTTTATTATATTCGAGTAATTAAAACAATATATTTTACCAATACTGGTGTAGCTTATTCGTTCAATCCCAACTTACTAACATTATTACCTTTTAAACAAAGCTTAAAACCTTCAGTAGAGCAAATGCGTAGTCAGTTTAATAGAGCATTTGTAAAACAGAATAAATATAGTACGCCCTTTAAGCCGGTTCAAGCTAAAATAGGTAAGAACGCCAGCCAAAAGAATATAGTATCAAACCAACATAAATTTAAAATGTTCACAATTATGCCTGTATCGGCGAACGCTTACATTTGTGCTTTCAGTACAATATTAACGATATTATTTTTTGTAAAACCCAACTATATTTTTGTTTGCATAGCATTAAGTCAATAGCAAGCATTATTTTCTTATGCTATTGTACCAAAATATATAACTAATTACCTTTGCTTAATAAAACAAAGACAAGGGAAAAAACAGCCTATTATACAAAAGGTAACTATGATGTAATGGTAAGCATAGCGCGCTGTGAATGCGCTCGTAAGGGTTCAAATCCCTTTAGTTACCAAAACAAAAGACAAATTAACAACACTAATAAAAAAATATTATCATGACTATTCTAATAGATACTTTTTGTGCATTACTTATCACTTGTGCCACTCTAGTTGTGCAAAGTTCGAACCCGGTTTATAGTGTGCTTTTTTTAATTTTAGCATTTTTTAATGCCAGCGCGCTTGTTTTGCTATCAGGTCATGACTATATGGCGGCCTTATTTATTGTATTGTACGTCGGTGCTATGTGTACATTCTTTTTATTCGCCATTATGATCTTAGATATAAAAGTTGAGCCCATATCAGAAAAGCGATTAAAGCAAGCACCCATTAATACGATTATTGCAATTATTTTTGCATTACAATGCAAAAATATTTTAAATGAGTTCAGCAGCTCTTTCCCAAATGTAGAGTTACTATTACATAGTAACCCTAATTGCATGGACTACCTGAATTATGAACTACATTATTGCTTTAATTCCAGCATATTAGACTACACTACCCAAATTTATAGCCTTGGATCAATACTTTACACTACCTACGCCTTGCAACTAATCATTGCCAGTTTAATCTTATTATCTGCTATGCTAGGTAGTATTGCCTTAACTCTAAGTCGTAGTACTACCGCTAAAGGACAACATATTTACGAACAAAACATTCGAGATTTTAAACTGACCGTTACCAATAGTGTTTAACGTATTATTTATTTACTTATACAATATAGGTAAGCTTAGTTCTACAAATTAGTTACTAATTAAGAAATAAGCTATTTATGTTTAAAAAGCCCGAGTGATATGATACATTATTTTACGTTTTTATAGCACTAAAAACGAATTTATGCGCCACAAATTGAATATTATGCGACGCTGCAAGACAACGCCCGCAGAGAGTAGTGTACCTCTAAAGTTTTTTAATTAAGCTTTATCCGCAAAAGTAATTACTTTTCATTAAAACATGCCTAATTTATTAATCCTATATAAGAATAAAAGAAGAATGAACAATAATATATAAATAAATAAAATAATATATAATAAATATATAAATAAATAAAATAATATATAATAAATATATAAATAATAAATAATATATAATAAATATATAAATAATAAATATATAATAAATAAATAATATATAATAAATAAATAATATATAATAAATATATAATATATAATAAATATATAATAAATATATAATAAATATATATATAATAAATATATAAATAATAAATAATAAATAATATATAATAAATATATAAATAATAAATATATAAATAATAAATATATAATAAATAAATAATATATAATAAATATATAATAAATATATAATAAATATATAAATAATAAATAATAAATAATATATAATAAATATATAAATAATAAATATATAATAAATAAATAATATATAATAAATAAATAATATATAATAAATATATAATAAATATATAATAAATATATAATAAATATATAATAAATATATAATAAATATATAATAAATAATAAATAATATATAATAAATATATAATAAATATATAATAAATATATAATAAATATATAATAAATATATAATAAATATATAATAAATATATAATAAATATATAATATATAAATTATATAAAATATTGCAATAAATATAAGAAATAATATACAAATTAATAAATATTAATAAATATATTTATTAATTTGTATAAATATATAATATAAATAATATATAAATAAAAATGGACTTTGTAAGGGATAGTTAGCTAAGTTGGTTAAAGCGCTGCTTTGCTAAAGCAGTTGTCCTTTTGGGCTTCATTGGTTCGAGTCCAATACTATCCGAATTAACTATATTGCTATAACCTTTTTGTACCAACTATTAAGAGGTTAGAATGGCTAAACAAATTAACTTTATATTTTCTGACAACGCCCTTTTTTTTTAGTAGATAAATAAAATATAAGGTTAGTTATAAATATAGACTAGAAATAAAAATTAATTATAAATCACATAATATATCGCAAAATGATGAAGGACCAAGAATGTGTAGATCAACAAATATTAAGCTGGCATCAATTAAGCATACAGCGTTATCAATTAATGGATAATAGAGCCTATTTTTCTCCTGCATTAATAATGGATGATTACAAAAATTGTAAAAATAATAATTTGTCCGCTCTAAAAAGTTACCCTTATGCTAATGCCACAAAAGCGCACTTAAATCATCCAAAACTATGGGATAGTATTACACAAGTAGTGTTGCATGCGACAACGAAAAAGTTACTTTCACAAAGTGGGCTATACACTGCCTTATATAAATGTTTTTGCTGCTGTGGCCAAACTCCCCGATTAATAAAAAGTCGCCAGCCGATAGCTGCTTTTAAAGTAATCAAAGGCGCTGTTGTGGGGGCACAAAGCCACTTACATAAAAAGGCGGCACGCTTATTTTGTTATAAGTGGTCTTTTTTGTCAGCAGAGCTGGGTACTTTTAAATTACTAATAAAAGATCAAATTAATTTACAAACAAAAAAAGATACCGATACGGTTATAAACCAGGGATCAATCGGAATTAATAATATTTTTATTTTCCCTGAGCTTGATAAGCTTAATTATAGCTTGTTTCAGCCTATCCCAGGATTTGATCTAACATTTCATTATATGTAGTGGCTTTCTATAGTCATGCTAGAATCAGGAATTTCTTTACATGTACGAAGAACCTATAAAGAGTCAAATAATTTTTATAAGAAAAAAAATGAATAATAAGCAAAGCGTATTAAATAATTTTAGCAATATAAGAAAACAGAATCAATGTATAAGTGCTCTAGAAAATTGCAAAGATGTAAGTAAATACTACAAAGTTATAGATTTTTCTCTAGTGGGGCCGCAGCCCACGCAAGATCAAAACAAAACCTTATACGCTCAGCCATTGCGGATAATAGTATTAAAGTTTCATACGCCTGAAAAGTCTGAAAGGTCTTATAGTATAGACATAAGCTGCTTTTTTAATAAACCTTCAAAGAGCATAATTTTAAAGTATCTAAAGAAAAGTAAAATCTCAAAACAATTTGCGCATTGGGTTAAGCCTTGCAATACAGTAAAAAAAGAATACACAAAAGGAGGATTGAACAATATTAATAGAATTGTGGGATCAGACATTAGCATGTATGAGTATGAATTGTATATCGACCCCCAATTTCAAAATATACACTTGTCAAAGAGCCATATTAGCTATATCGCGGCTCAAACGCTATGTAAGACGCAATATATAAATAAGGTTTATCAACTGTCTTACACAGACGATCCTGCTGTCATTGGGGCGTTTATTTTGAAAAACCCATATCTTAGAAAGCGCGCTAACCCCGGCATTGTCGGGTATTTCATTTCTGATAATGAGTTAAAACAGTGTGCATTAGCGAGCTTTACTAAGAAAGAAACAATTAAAGTAACAGAATGGCCAAGCTATATCAAATCAACAAACCAGCAAATCACACGATTTGAGCATTTGCTTGGAGATATCTCTACTAGCGGTGAGCAGGTAAGGACGAGCATACATGGGAAGTTAAGCGGTGAGCTTGCCCGAAACTTGCAGGGAGTGGCAAGTATAAGCACCTTGAGCAGTTTTAAAAGGCCATTATATACCCTTATTAGCCTTTTAGATAAAACTCAGCATCTTTTTAACATTTCAGAGTAAAGCAATTGTGTTATCTTAATTAGCAGCTGATATAGTATATTCGGTATTACATAGGTTTGCAAAACCTAAAACAATGGTTCAACTCCATTTATCAGCTGCTATACCATAACAAACCATAATTGTTTGATTTCAAACAAATTCATATACACACATGTTAATATTAGGAACACATTTAAATCAAAAACAATCGTTGTTAATATCTTTACAGTCCATATTTGGGTTAAACACAACAAACGCTTTAAAGGTTTGCTCTTTAGTAGGTGTCAGCCCAAAAGTGAAACTTGTTAAACTAAAGGTTAATCAACTAAATAAACTTATGCGAATTTGTCGAGAGGAAATAGATACTAGTCTTATTAGATATATTCAGAATGACGTGCAGCGCTTAATTCAGCTAAAACATTATCGGGGAACTCGGCATATGTTCGGCTTGCCTACTAGAGGGCAAAGGACGCGTACAAATGCTCAAACTTCAAAAAAAACAAAAAAGTACGCCTTCAGATCAGCACCCAAGCTTTCAGAGAAAACTAAAAATAGAAAACAAAATAGAAACTAGAAGGCTTGAAATAGTTAACTACCGTATTACGTACAGTGACTTACGCTGGAATGTATCTATGTACGCGTTGCGCCCCTTTTAGCGATTGTATCAACAAGTTTAAATTGTGATGTGTTGTCGAGTTTAACCTTTGCTGCTTTTACCCCCCTTGTCTTTGTTGTATTAAGTAAAGGTAAACAAAGGCAAGGGAATCGCGAAATTGGCGGAAGTGGTAGACGCGGTGGTTTTAGGAACCATTCTATTAAGGTGCAGGTTCAAGTCCTGTGTTTCGCAAGAAAAAGTATATTAACAAATGCCGCAATTAGACGCACTAACCTACTTTTCTCAATATGTATATTTATTAATTACATTTAGTGCAGTATACTATTATGTATTATATTTTATAATACCAAAAATCGTTAGCACTTTAAAAATTCGTCAAAAATTAAATAGTTTGGCGGTCAGCCAAACAGAAAGCTATAAAGCCGGTGGTCAGTCTCAACGGGGTGACTCAGGTAGTACACAGTTAATTGATATATTTAGCCAGCATTATAAAGAATCGTCAATTAACCCATTGTGGCAAACAGAAAGCAGTAATGCCGGTTTACAATATAACCATTTACTTAATCAAGCTTGGTTGACAAACACCTGCCGAGCCAATGTAGCTGAGTCAGCGACTCAATGGCTTGTAAGTACAGTGGCCCTGCAATTGGCACACAACCTACGTTTAAAAAAACTATTATGTGACCAGATTGTTAGAAAAATTACAACTAACTAATGTAATTTTTTTATAATTACGCAATCGATATATAATAAAAATAAATAAGACATAAAAATTGCGTAATTATCTTATCGTATATAATAAATTAAATAATTAATCATTAAAAGAATACTCGAAGCAGCAAAAAAAGCATTTAGTTTGTCTAGTGCTAAAAGGTTACAATGAATATCTTTTTTGTTGTCTCATTAGTGGTGTTTAGTTTTTCAATTGAAGTGACTACTCAGAACCTTTTCAACTGCTTTTAGTTGTTTTATCGATTTGATAATACTGGTTAACCAATATTTAGTAGAATAATATAAAACAACAAGATATACAATCTTATATCATATGCAAGATACAGCAGCAAAACTAATTGGCGCAGGATGCGCAACTATTGCCTTAGCCGGTTGCGGAGCAGGAATCGGTATTGTATTTGGATCTTTAATTACCGCAGTAGCTAGAAACCCAAGCTTAACAAAGCAATTGTTTAGCTATAGTATTTTAGGTTTTGCACTAACGGAAGCAATTGCCTTATTTACATTAATGGTAGTTTTTTTAATTCTTTTCGCAATGTAAGGGGTTCCTAATGGGCCCTACTACTTAAGTCGGGTGTTTAGTTTAATGGTAAAACCTTGACCTTACAAGTCAATTATGGTAGTTCGATTCTCCCAACACCCATTCAGCTTAGCGTGCAGCTCTCTTTTACGCTAAGATACGTCAAAACATCTCCCGTAAAGGCTTGATTAATCGAATAGCTTAATTCATTATAATTTTTTTACTATGTTATCACAAATAAACTTTCAAACTTTACTTCTAATGAAGCTCCTAGCTAGCTTCATTTATTTAGCTGTTAACTACATAACTCATACGTATCAGCTTCCTTTTTCATTAGCAAACGCCTTACGACTTTTTATTAGCTGCCTTGATTTTGTGATTTTGTTGTTTCTTTCATTACGTATGTGAATGGTTTTTAATGGCATACGGCCATTCTATTATAGGCATTTTATTTTCTATTTTTATTTGTGCCTTGAATTGGGCTATACTTATAAGACAAGATAATCGAGTACAGCCTGTATTTATAATTGGGACATTTAGTCTTATTGTACTATTTGTGTTATATTGCCAGTTTATCTCAATGGGGCTGGGCTACAAAGGCCTACTCTCGGCTTTGTTTATGTATAATATCATTTATATTAGCTGTTGGTTACTTTTTGATCCTTATGCGATTGAGTGGGGGCGAAACATTATAAGATTTAAAAAATAAAATAACTAACTGTATAATAGCTGGTCACATAGTAACGGAAGGTTGCCAGAGTTGGTTTAATGGGCCCGTTTTGAAAACGGGTGTTAAAAAACGCGGGAGTTCGAATCTCTCACCTTCCGCATATGCTGTGCTTAGCAAAGATTAAGAAAAGCTTCAATGAAATGAATTAGTATTTAACCAGCGATATCTTTTGCCGTTGCAGCAAAGGAAAAAGGAACAGTATAAACTAAACTTTGAGCACCCTCCTTTGAAATACCCTTTGTTTTATTAAGCAAAGGTTTTTATTAAGCAAGAAGCTTTTGAAGCTCTGCGGTTGAGCGCCAAGCTGTTAACTTGGATGACGCAGGTTCGAACCCTGCCAAAAGCGTAACAAAATCATGTTGATTTGTTTTTTATAAGTATATATATATATTGTAAGGACGTTGATTGTGCGTCCCTTTTATTGCGACAGTTGGGATTGACGCATGCTAGTGTAATGCTATAAAGTATTGCGCGTAAAGGGTAGGAATGCATGAGAATAGGCTAAAGTAATTTTGTTTAAAATACAAAAAAAAATTAATTTTCTTTAGAGATTTCATGGACGATTAGGTTGTATTGTCTAATAGATCATAGCCGATTATCGTTAACTGCATTGAGAGGTAGAGCAGTACCAGCTGTGTAGCAAGCACAGCCGATCATTTGATTGCAGCAGCGCAAAACATTTGCCAATGAGCGAAAGCTTGAGCGAACCAAACTGGTAGGGGAATGAAGGAGAATTCTGTAAACCCTTAATGCTAGGGAATAACTAGAGCGTACCTAGAGAGAAGAACGGACTAATGCTGGTGCCAGAAGTCTCGGTTAGGCCAGTCGTTCGAGCAATAAAGATCATGATTGGGCGTAAAGCGTTCTTCGGCGGTGTTCTTTTGCCTACTGTGTAGGCTCTGGAACAACTCGTTTGACAGCGACTAATAGAATTAAGAAGTCACCGATAAAATGGGAATAATTTTTTAGGAATATCACTTGCGAAGGCAATTAGTTGGGTCAAAACAGTAGCTTAGGAACGAAGGAATGGGGATCAAATACCATTAGATACGGTAGTAGTCCATTCAGTCAACGATGGCTTTTATGTCTTGGCCTTTGGCCTTGAATAAGCAAACGCGGAAAAAGCCCGCCTCAATAGTACGAGCGCAAGCTTAAAATTGAAACAATTAATGCGTGGAGATTCAATATGGTGGAACATGCGATTTAATTCGTCGCTACGCGCTAACCTTACGCGGTCTTGATTAATTACTATACCCATGTTTAAAAAAAAAAACTTAGTTGGTAATTATAGCTTTGCATGGTCGTGGTCAGCTCGTTTTTTGTAAAGTTGGGTTAATTCCATAAACGAGCGAAACGCGCATGTTTATATTAACTAATTTTAGTTAAGTGTAAAATGTACCTATAAACCACAGCGAAAGAAATTTTCGAGGAGGGGCGCATCATCACAGATCCTCATGAAGTTCATGATCGCGGCTATACGCGTGTTACAATTGATAAATCAAACAGTAGCAATTATGCGAATAAGTGCAAACCTGTAAACCTTATCTAAACGGATTGCATTCTGCAACTCGAATGTATGAAGCAGGAATCATAAGTAATCGTTTTAAAGAATTGAAACGGTGAAATTTGTTCATCTCCGGCTATTAATAGCCCGTCAATGCCTGGTTAACGAGTGTACAGGAAAAGTGTAGATTGTATACCTACATTTGATTGTGTATTTGGCAGCCGGGCATAAGTCGTAACACAGTAATCGTACCGGAAGGTGCGGTTGGCGCCATTTTTTAAAATACTTTTGATTCCTTTGAAATACCCCAAAGTGTATCTGTATCCCAAAGGGTACTTCAAAGAGGATCAATTCAAATTTTATAAATCAAACCATGCTGTATTAATAATGCAGGTTAGAGTAATTGGTAACTTGCTAGGCTCATGCCCTAGAGATTTAGGTTCAAGTCCTAAGCCTGCGATTACTTAGTAATTAGCACCCATACTTATTTTAATTGTTTACTTTTGCCTTTCCTTTGCTTTTACTTTGCTTTTACTTTGCCCGCGCCCTCACCGGCAAAGGCGCAAAGGCGCTGGAAAAGAAAAACTTAGCTTAAGTGCTATAAAGTATGCTTGCTGAGTATATATTTTCTGGCCCCCTCACTTGTAAAGAGGGGTATAATAATAGGCCCATCATGAATTTTTTAATTGAAATACCGTTTTTAGATTTTATTGATTATATCAGCTCTATAAGTCCTTGGCTTATTCTAGCCAATTTCTTGGTTACTTTCGCTTATACAGTATGTACCTTTTTGGCTCAAAAACGCGTATTTCCACCTTTTCCAGCCAACCTTTTCCGCCTATTTAGTGTAGTGGTATCCTTTTTACTGCTTACGTTGCTTTTTGCAAAGCATGGTGTTGATGCCCTAAATCAAAAAGATTCGCTTTTAGTAATTTTAGGTTTCTTAAGTGTAATTCATTGGTTTTATTTATGGTTAAAGGCTTTTGATACTCGATACGTTTTATCAACACAAGTGAACCATTTTCTTTTTAGTAGTATGGGCCTGTCAATTAAATTTGGTAATAAAAGGAGGTTCAGCTCTTTTATGGTTATTGAGTTTTTACTCACTCGCTTTTTAACGCATGTGTTTAGTTTTGATAATTTCAGCGTATTCCGATCGTTGAATAAGCAATTGGAGCATTATGTATGGTATAATCATTTTATGCAACATGCTAAAGTGGATAGAGCCATGACTTTGATAGTCCCTTGTGGTTTAACTATTAATATGTTAAATTTAATTTATCTTATTCAAGTAGCGGATGGATGGTTTGCTTACCTGCTTATGGTTTTTTGTGTTTGGTCTATAGGGTATCAAACCTTGTTGGCAATAGGAATATGTGCTCTTTGTGAAACCGGTCCAGTGAAGTATCCTTGGAATTTTGTAATTCAAAGTTACGTGAATCTCTGGGTTTAAAACAGTTTGGCGACAAACGCGTACCAATAGTTTGCCTCGTCAAGTGCCATTAATTAACTTAGGCATGGCGTTGCTGTTGACAGCGATTCAATCACCCATTGTAGCGTATTGTGCTGGCGCAGAGCCTCTAACAAATACAGCGGAAGCGTCAAGCGAATTAAGCACGGAAGGAGGGAGCACGGACCTTTTTGGTAACACAAATAAACCTGGCGTAAATAGTAAAGTAGTTGGGGAAGGTATGGTCGTCAGTAAAGCAGCAAAGGCTGCAAAACCTGCGGCTGACTCTGCAGCTAATGAAGCTAAAGACATTGGTGCGCGATACTATGACAAAGGTAAGGATGCTGTGGCCGGTGCCGCTGTGGCTGGTACGGTAGCTGGGGGGTGTATAGCCTGTCCGAACTTGCGAAACTAACAGGATTCGAGTTGTCAACTCAATCTGGTATGTCTCCAACACTTTCAACCGAAGAGCAGATTTTGTATTCCCTGCTGGAAAAATGAAACGCTTTAAAGAGGCAGTCGATCTAACCAAAGAGCAGCTTGAGCTGGAAAAACAGCTAACTGAAGCCAAAGTCCTTAGTAATAAAAAAAGTACCCCGAAAGAGTCAGAAATTTTGGTTGGTTACTACAGTTTATAAATAAGAAAAAATAATTTTAATAAAAAAAAAAAAACAAATGCCTGTAATAATAAATGTTAAAACAAGGTTCGCAAAAGTAATTGGGGCTAGAGGCCAAGAGTTTAGCCTACCTCTTTCATAAATCCAATTAACTCGATTACTCAATTGGTGGGTTAAGAATAAGAACCCCCATTAATAACTTTTAAGATTGAGTTACGCAAGCAAATACAATAGAGTTGTTTTAGAGACGACTGTATCAGCGTACTTCCTTTTCTAATACTTTGCTCCCAAACCAAAAAGTAAGTATGCCAACGATTTGTTTGGGGTCGGGTGCAAGGTATATAGGCCTAATGTCTAAACTCGGCGTAATAAAAATTAAATATTATAGAAAAATTGTGTTTCAAAATAATTATTAAAACAGGGAATTAACCGATACTAAAGGTAGCTCAATTGAATATTATAATGATCTTTTAATAAAAGAATAGAAGAAACTGGGTGTTTTTAATACAGAAAAGTATTCCATGTTTGTAATGAATAATCTTCAAAATAAAGCAATTCTATGTTTATGCTGGAATTGAGGCCTAATGGTTTGGCACATGATTGTAAATCATGCGAAGTTATTCATTGAAGGTTCGAATCCTTCCAATTCCAAATAGGCTTTCTGCCAGCTCTAATTTCCAGATAAAAAACAGCTTTATTGTATACAATTATATTCATAGTTACTCATTCTATAGACAAGCATCTGCAACTTATAAAGCAGCAGCTAACCCCGCCCTTGCCTTTCCTTTGTTTTATTAAGCAAATGGGCAGATGCCTGCTATTGCTAGTCGAGATGTTATTGTAGGGGCAGCAGAGGTATATAATAATCAAGGTCTTTAATTTTAAGAGATTGAAGATTACATGAAGAAAACAAGTATCAACAAATGTCAAAATAATTAACGCGGTAATAGTTTAATGGTAAAATTTTTGACTTCCAATCAAGTAATGTGGGTTCGATTCTCACTTACCGCTAAGAAGACCAATGTACAAACCTAGTTGAATAGAATAGGCTAAATGTATCCTTTGTGTTTACCTTTGTTTTATTAAGCAAAGGTTACAATAATTTTAAAATAATTAATGTATTGTTTTGTATTGAAAAAGACGGCACCAAACCCATTTCGAACTTGACCCTGCCTAGCAAATCAGTAGCCCATAGCCACAAATGTGTGCGAACCGCTGTTGTAAGTAATTTTAATCGCAAACAATCAATTTTAACCTTTGTTTTCGTTGGAATACATATATCCTTTAGTGAACAAACAAAACAATTTATTATTTATAGATGGTTATTTTTAGAATAAATAAAAAGGGTGTAGTTCAACAGGTAGAATAGCGCATTCCAAATGCGTTGGTTGCGAGTTCGAGTCTTGCCGCCCTTGAGTGATTATATTAAGTTACAGTTATCTTATTGAATTTATTTTGTATTAAGCAATATAATAATACCTTAATACAAAATAAATATTTTAACAAAAAAATATTCTAACATAACAATTATTTATAAATTTATAATCGATGCAACCTGAGGAAGGATTGACTACATAGGAAGAGCGCTTTTGTTGCGAAAAGGGTTTGGAGAATTGAGCAAGTCCCTGTGCTAGGTTGTTTTATTAAAAGCTCTCTTTTACACACTTGCCTATACCATGGTAATACAATAATTTCTATTGTAAATAGATTTTATTTTGAGAGTTATTAAAGTATTATACGTAAGTATAGAATTCGCCCGATAAGCCCGTTCTCTAAGGTGGAAACACTGTATAAAACAGCATACACCAAAACTCAATGAACTAAAAGATTTTATTAATTGAAGGAAAAGAAACCAACCGGGATTGCGCTAGTAGTACAGAGCGAAAACGCATAAGCTTGATTAAATATTTTTTGTTTACGGTTGAACTTAAGTGGAATCCGGACCAGAGAAAGTTATAGTCTTGTAGATTGTAAACAAAAAAGTGCTATAATTATCTATTTATAAGCATGAAACTGTTTATTTTTTGGTATAATCCAGAAATTAATCGGGAAGATCAATCAAATTAGTGGTTTAACACTGCTAGTTATTGACGGAAACCACTCCGTTGGCTAAATATTCTATGTAGATCGATAGTGAATCAGTACTGTAAAGGAATTTGGAAACAAGAATGCCATTGCTTCTCTGAATACAAGTCCCAAAACAGGTTGCTTACAATGACTTTCAGTTTGGCAGTTATAATGTTGAATAGAAAGGTTCCTTTTGAATCATGAGCTGATGACTTTGTGTTAGTTTAAGGCATACGTTTATTGTACCCTTTTCTAGGACACTTTCAAAAGAAAGTACAATTAATGTGAGTAGCTTAATTTATTAAAAGTAAGCATATTATGAAAGTAAACTATTCATAGAAAACTAACACAAGACGCGAAACGAAGTGAGCTTAAGTAGGCCAGGGGGAAGGTTACCGGAAGGTAGTTGGACGCCCGAAGTGGTATGCGTTGCAACGCGTTCATATGAGTTTATTTAAGGGGCGAAATACCAATCGAACTTCGAGATATCTCGTTTTTTGCGAAACCTTTTTAGGAAGGGGGCCTGCAAAAATGATGCTAACTAGGTAGAGCGCTGTAAAACTGATGGGAAGGAAACTTTTACTGAGGTGTTGCAAACCACAAATTAGGGGCATTTTATCAGGTACTCAGTCAGTGCGGGACAAGCTGCATTTGACAAGAAGGAAACAGCCTAGACTATAAATTAAGGCCCGGAAATTGCGCTAAGTGAGAAAGTAATTAACTTCACAAAAATTAGTAGGACGTTTGATTAGTAGCATCTATCGTTTCAAGAAAGCGTAATAGCTCACTACTATAGTTTAGTTGTTGCGAAAATTTACCCGGACTAAGCGCAATGCCGAAATTATAGCTAACTGGATTATATAAAAATCAGTTAGAGTAGCAAAACGAACCATGTTGACAAAGTTATGTCGGTAAGACTTAATGAAAATATTGGTTGTGAATATATCAGCTAGAGTAACATATAAATTGAGACTTTTAAATGAATAATAGCTTTAATTATTTTATTTGCATTGATACCCTCGTCTTTGTTTTATTAAACAAAGGTTATGTAAATAATAAATAAAAGAAAAGTTTATTTATTGAAAGAATAGTATCTCAATGATCGGAAATCCTGGGTTTTCTACACAACTATTAAAGATGTAGTTAAAAATACGGTCCCTAAGTAATATAGAGGTTATGATGGGTGCCTGCTATGCCCAATAAAATCTTATTTGTAGATCTGTTGCAGGAAAAAATAGCAGGCAATTTATGCAAAAATAGATTTAGATTTTTTTTTTGCTTTTTGCGCGCATAAATACAGTAATACCGTACTAAAACTGACTCTGGTGGATTAGTAGATTTTACTAAGATTTGGTTATAATCGTTCGTAAGGAACTCGGCAAATTACGCTGGTACTTTCGAAAACAGCGGTCTAAAAGTAACGTTTTAGATCTCAGATAAGAAAACTGGGTGACAGTTTACTAAAAACTTAGCGTCCTGCCAATTTGAAACAAGACGTATAGGATGTGACGTTTGCTAACGGCCACTAATTTAAGTAATCTGCTGTAAAAGGTAGATAAACAAGATGTGGTGACGAGCGGCCGTAACTATAACGGTCATAAAGTAGCGAAATTCCTAGGCATTTAATTGGTGTCCTGCATGAATAACGTAACAACCTGGTTGCTGTCTCGCGAGCGAAAACCGTGAAATAAGAATATCGGTTAAAATACCGATTAGGCTGTCTTAGACGATAAGACCCTGTGAAGCTTTACTGTAACCTAGCATTGCGATCGGTTTTTTATCTTACAGCTAGGCGGGAGGCAATGCCAACAATGGAAAACCGCTAGATAATAAATTGGTCGCTTTTATATGAGAGCTCTTTTTAATCTATAAGAAATTTATATAAGAGGCATTATATAAAACATTTTATGCGAATAGAATATTATGTAAATAAATCTTTATATAAAATACTTTAATTAACAAGGCTCGAAGACAGTGTTAGGTGGGCAGTTTACTTGGGGCGAGGTCTGGCTAAAAAGTAACGCCAGAGAGCAAAAGGTATGCTCAGTATTGTCGGAAACAATATGTAGAGCGTAATAGTATAAGCATGCCTGATTATAAGACTGACAAGTCAAATAAGGACGAAAGTCTGCTATAGTGACCCTCACATGCTAGGTGGAAAGGTGTGAGATCAACGAATCAAAGTTACTCCAGGGATAACAGGGTAGTCCTGGCTTATAGTTCTTATAGACGCCAGGGTTCGCCACCTTAATTAACATTGGGGCTCTTATCTAGGAAACTAGATTTGGAATGCATTTGGCTATATGCTGGAACCTCCGTTTGCATTAAATGTAACAAAGAACATTATTTTTTAATAGCAATGAAAATATTGCGTGGCTTGCTTTTTTATAAAATAAAAAGTTTGTTGAAACATGCAATTGCGGACAATCAGCAGGGAAGTTCAAGCAACTGAAATTGTTTTGTTGCGTAACCCCTCAACGACCACACGCCGAACACCCTTCTAGGGTGATGATATGGTCTACTCTTACAAGAAATTGTAAGTCAATTCTAATTATAAAAAGGATTGATATACACTTATGTTATTTCAACTCAAGGTTTTTGTTATCAAGACCAAGTGATACTAATTGATGCTTTAAAAGAAACATTTGGTCTTGATTTATACACAAAGATAAAACCTACTTTAGGCTAGGTTTTAGAGCATCATCTAATACACTGTTTTTAAGTTTAATAAAACCTTATATGCACACATATTTTGATTATAAGGCTTAGCAGCATGTTTACAAAAATAGTCATAATGGTACAATGGTAGTGTATATAATACACAGACGATGTTGCCTCAGGTCATCCTAGAGCTGCACAAGGTTCTAAGGGCGCAACTGTTCTTTGCATAATGACCTACGTGAGGTGAGTTTAAACCGCCGTAAGGCAGGTTTGGTTCTATCTAGACAGCCATAATATTTAACCAAGCACTAGAATTCCACTGTACGAAAGGACCCGGGATTCCGCGCCAATGGTTTAGCAATTGTTTTGAAAAAAGCACTGTTGCAACGCTAAGCGCGAAATGTTAATTGCTGAAAAACTATCAAGCAAGAAACAATTGTAAAGGTTATAGTAGATCGCATTTGCGTAAATAGGCGCGGGGTGTACACTTTGTAAGAAGCTCAGCTACCGCGTACTAATTTTTTTTTTTTTTTTTGCCTTTTTTATTAGAACTAATTAAGAAAGAAAATCTCTTCAAATGCATAATCATCGATTATACGTAAAAGATTCTATCAAACAAATAAATCAATTGCAAAAAGTCAAATTTATGATATGATTAATGACAAAATGATAAATTTTATAAACAAATATCAGTTTGAACTGACTGACGGGGACATTTTGCTAATTACCGACAAGTGGGCAAAACTAACTGAAGATACCTCTCAGCGCCAACAGCAAAAGTGGGGTCAAGTGTATAGCAAAGCAGAGGATGCGCGTAGGGCCATTATTAGTGAGCGTATTACAAAACGAAATGAAACTCTGCGTAACCAAGATACGCTAAGTATTGCAAAATTTTTTCAGAGTTACCAATTTTATTGGCCTGCGGTTCATGACTTTCGAGGGCGAATTTATCGTATAAGTAATCTCAATGTACAAATGATTCGCCAGAAGTTTAATATGTTTTTATAGTACTAAACCTCCTGTTACAAATCGGAAAAAAAAACAAAAAGACTTTTGAGCAGTTTAATTTGTTACTAAAAGAAATACTTAACGATGATATTCTTATCCAAGAATGGGACGCAGTTTTATCGTTTTATAAATAATGATGCTTTTGAGAAAAGATTGTTTTCTAAAAAAAGAGAAAAATAAAACGTTTTTCCAGCGTTACTTTAAATGCTTTGGTAAGCAAAATTAAGAGTAAGCAACTAAAACAAGGAGGTATTTGTGTTTAGAGCAGGATTAAGCATTAAATGCTTCTCAATCAAGCCGTTTTTTAAGTTACAATTATTTTAACAGTACTTCTTTAGTTTTAAAAGCAACTGTTTTCATTTTATGTTATCCTTATGATATCAAAAGAGTACTTGACCTTGACAACGTAATTGTACCCTTGTCAATAAGTATTAAAATATTACAAGAACGAAAGAAAACAATTTAATAAGCAGAAGGCGCACTTAAAAAAGTAGCAAAGGCCTTAAAGAGCTCGGTTAAAGGGCGGTAATAGTTTAATGGTAAAACTTTTGATTTGTAATCAAACGTTGTGAGTTCAAATCCCACTTATCGCTAAATTAGCCTTTGAATTTATTGGTATATTAAATATTTTATGTATAATTATTATTATACTAAATATACTTACTTATTTATAAATTGGCATAATACAGAAATAAAAACACATTATTATTACTATGTTTATAATCGAGCAGTCTAAACCTTTAAGTACAAGTGGAGTACAAAAAAATTTAAGCGTATTAAAGCAGCCCGCTTTAAGTGTAATAAATGACCATTTAATAGCATATCCTACGCCATCAAATCTAAACTACTTTTGGGGATTTGGTAGCTTGGCGGGTATTAGTTTGGTTATTCAAATAGCTACAGGAGTTTTTCTTGCGTGCCACTATACGCCAGAAGTAAACTTAGCATTTAGCTCTGTAGAACATATTATGCGAGATGTTCAAGGCGGGTTTATATTACGGTATATGCACGCTAACGGGGCAAGTATGTTTTTTACAGTAACAATGGTACATATGTTAAGAAGTCTTTATTACGGCTCATATCAAGCTCCAAGAGAGGCTGTTTGGTGCGTGGGCGTAGTAATTCTATTGCTTATGGTTGCAACAGCATTTATGGGCTATAGCTTGCCTTTCGGTCAGCAAAGTTTATGGGGTATTAGTGTTATCACTAGTTTATTTTCAGTAGTGCCTTTTGTTGGTACAGAGTTAGTGCAGTGGCTATGGGGTGGCTTTTCAGTTAATAATGCCACATTAAATCGTTTTTTCTCGTTACATTATCTTTTGCCTTTTTTAATTGCAGGAGCTAGTATAGTACATATCGCGGCTCTCCATCATAAAGGGTCAAATAACCCGTTAGGAATCAACGCAAGCGCAGATAAAATAAATTTCTACCCTTATTTAGTTTATAAAGACCGTGTAGGGCTTTTACTATTTGCAATTATTTTTAGTATTTTAGTATGGTTTGCGCCAAATCTACTTGCACACCCTGATAATAACATACCTGCTAACAGTTTAGTAACTCCTTTAAGTATTGTACCAGAATGGTACTTTTTAATTGTTTATTGTATTTTAAGAAGCATTCCCAATAAAACAGGAGGTGTGCTAGCGATTGGGCTTGTTTTTGTTGCTCTATTGGCGCTACCTTTTATTGCCACAAGCCCAATTAGGTCATCAAATTTTCGGCCATACCATCGTAAGGCTTTTTATCTATTTGTTAGCGCATGTTTTGTACTTTCTTGGGCAGGCTCAAAGCCAGTAGAACAGCCTTATATATTTATAGGTCAAACAGCTACGTTATATTTCTTCTTTTATTTTTTTGTGCTAGTTCCTGTTTTAGGACGCTTAGAATATTACCTATTAACACGGAATAATAATTAGTGCTGGTAGATTATACAATGTATATGTCTACTAAGTCAAATACAATAATTTATTAAAACAATATTTATCTTCTATATGAGATAAAATATCTAAATTTCTTTAATATATTATATATATATTATAATTATACTAAAGGTCTAAAGTACTCCAAGTGATAAAGCGTCCTTGCACAGAATTGGTAATGTAGCGAGCTTTTAACTCGTCACCCTTTAGGGTATTGTAGGTTCAAGTCCTACAGGGCGCATATAATCAGTAAATGCTAGGTGGTGCCCTTGGTCTACCCTACCTGTAACACAATCGTACTTTAAAATTAATACCGTAATATACAAGAGGGGGTATGAATTGCTCATGATCTTCTGTTGCCCACTACTTAGCTTAATTGGTTAAAGCGCGGTCTTGATAAGGCCGAGAGTACTGGTTCGAGTCCCGTAGTAGTGAATAACTTTCTATAATATAAAGAAAAAATCAAATAGATTTCCTTCTGTAAGGCTTTAACCTTTGCCTTGCGTATCTCCCAAAGCAAAGACAAGGGGAGGCAAATAAATAGCTGATTTGTTTATAAAACTATATAATCATTTTAAACACGTTAAATAAGATCGGTGGCTCCGCCTTATATTTCTTTATTACACGCCGTTATTTCTTGAATTTGTGTTATTACGGTATTATTATCAAAAACCAATGCAGTTTTATTTGCATTTATATAATATACTATATATGATGCATGTTTACAAAAGAATAATAATAATATATTTTCGTTTCGTTTTTTTATATAAATCAAAATTATGTCGTCCTTAATTATCCCTAATACCCCCTTGTATTTTACTGAGCTTATTATTGGCACTAATCAATTGGTTACTGTCTTTAATACAAATAAAATTACCATATACTATATTAAATTTTTTGAAGTATTACTCACCCTCGTTATTGCCCTTACAATTACTTTAATTGATTACCATATAGTAATAAAGAACAGTACTCGTCTAGGCCCCCTTTTTTTTGCTTTATGCCTATTGACTGTGCAAATAGCTTACGCGGAACAAAATTATAAAATAAGTTAGATATTTATTACAAATTTTGTAACACTTTCGTTAACATTAATACTACTAAACTGTTTACCTACTAAAATATTGACGTTACCTATTCTGCTATATTACCTTGTTCACACAATTGTACTTCTTCTTTTGGGTTCTTCACGAGGATATTATGGCGCTTGTAAAAAAACAAATATGGGTTAATAATAGCAAATTTATTTACTCTATATTACCTAAGAAAAATATTAATAATTAATTACATAGTATCGTGCGTGGCTTCTTTTTGTTACTCTAGTTTAAATCTTTGCATATTAGTAAGTTTTAGAGAAACGGGTATTACGGAGTATGTGGCCCTACTGTTTACTTGTGTAATACTAATATTAACAACTATAATATCTTTTTCACTTTTAGTTAAATATAAATATGATGGCTATGATAATGATTCCAGGGTGCTTGTTAATACACTTTATTACCCAAGCATACAAACGTTGTGACGATAGAATTTCTTCTGAGTTTAAAAAGTCTTATTATTAAATGGAACTTTAATAACGCAAGTGAATTGTTTCTTTTTTTTAATAAAATCCTGTTTTTTCAGTGGCCTAGCCTAATATAATAAGCGCAATAATATCAATTATAAAATAAGTAAGCATAAGTACTGTTTTGATCAACCTGTTGCTGTATCTTGCATGAAATCAACGCTTCTCATTTTTGGTTTTAGTAATTGTTTACTAATGCCGCTTTTCTTCTTGATAGACAGCCATTAGAAAAAGGAAGGGCTGACAGTAGCTAGCGGAGAAGTGAGCCTAGTTATATATATTTTTTAATAACTTTTGTTCTTCCTTACGAAGGAAAGGGGGCCTTTGTTTAAACTAGGAAGGACTTTTGGCCTTTGGAGGGAGGAAAAAAATAAATGTTTTATCCTTACCTTTGCCTCTTACCTTTGGCTTTTCGGGCAAAGGTTATTTCAAAAGAGCCAAATGTAAGGGAACCTACGCAGAATGAGGCATTAGGATTAAACATAATTAATAACAATAACGAAGTATGCACCGGTAAAGCCGAGTAGTTAACAACAATAAAAAGCATGCATTGTAATTTCTTTTATTTAGGCCTATGAAAGAGGGGGTTGTAATTTAATGGTAAAATATTTGCTTTGCAAGCAAGCTATAGCAGTTCGATTCTGCTCAACTCCATAACCTTTGCTTAATAAAACAAAGGCAAGGGTTTTCTATATACATTGAAACTGATATGTGTTAGTTAAACAGCGGTACGCTTTACAACTAATCTACATTTTTAAAACTAAAAATAATCAATTATCTTATTATGCTTTTTATAAACCAACATTTAAATACTTTAATTGAGTATCAAACAGAAAATCTGTTGATTACTTTAATTTTATTAAGATTTTGTAATTCCCTATTTTACTTATCCTCAAATAGTATAACTCACAGCTTGGGATTACCTTATGCACTTGCGAATGCTCTTCGACTTTTTCCATCCTTGACCTTGCAGTCTTAGTAATCCTCCTTTTTAATTATATATTTGAATGGTGTAAATATGCTTATTCAGGGACTATTATAGATATTGGTGCGCTTTTCTTGATAAGCGGGTTGCATTGGGCAATACTTGTAAGGCAAAAAAGACAGGAACAACCTGTTTTTATTATAGGCGTAATGACAATGTTGTTATTTCTAGTAGTGTCACTGGCAAGCGATTACACCGGAGCGTTGCAGCTACAGTTACCTGCTTTATTGCTATACTTTGGAGGGTATAATTGTTCCTGGTTAGTATTCCATTTTTATGAAAAGGAGATTGTAGCTTTTATAGAAAGTGCGGCAGAGGAATTATCATGGGTAGACCGGTTAATTGGTTCAATCCCCCATAGCGAGCTGGCGTTAAGAAATACGTGTAGTTTGTCAACAATGGATTCCCAATTTAATTTTTTTCAAATCCCCAGGAATTAACGAATATCTCCTATCAGGGGTATTTAGATAGCAAATCGTCGCGAACTCACGAGCATCGATTAAAAATACAAAAATTAGATCATATTAATAAGTTACAAAAGGTCAAATTTTCTATAAATAATCCGATTGTCTCATTTTACGAACGGTATACCAAAGAATTAACGGATACAGGACGAGTTTTGTTAGACGATAGATGGTTACAACCGACACCCGAAATGTGTTTAGAAATAACTCGTACACACTCCAATATATTGACTAATCCTGACCAAATTAGAGAGGCAGTTGATAAAGAGCTCGAGTCGAAACGAAACGAAACGCTTCGAAATCAAGAAGCATTAGCGATCGCGACGCTTTATCGCAATAAAGCAGTTTATTGGCCGGCAGTTCAGGACTTTCGAGGACGGATTTATCGTCTTGGAAATTTAAATATCCAAAGTAGTGAGTTTGTAAGAAGTTTAACTGCGCTATATAGTGACAACAAGCCCGTGAATCGAAAAAAAATAAGTACACGGAACAGCAATTTAACCTATTGCTTGAACATATTCTGGAAAAAAAAGACCTAATAAAAGCATGGGACGATATTTTTGGGAATCGTTTTGTCGATAACGAGACGTTTGAACAGTTATTATTTAAGAGTCTTTTGACGGAAGAACTAAGTTTAATACAAGTAGGGCAATTATTATTAGTTAGACAAGGCGCCTATGATAAAGTAGGTGTTTATTATGACGCATCAGCATCAGCTTACCAAATTATGGGCGTTATTAATAATGATAAACAATTATGTGAATTAACTAACGTGTTATTAAGTGATGATAAGCGGGATATGTACAGCTTTTTCTTAGAACGGATTAAAGCAAACTGTGATTCTTATGCAATTAAAGATAAACGGAAAAGCTTAGAAAAACTATATAATAATTATTTTCAAACTAATATTGACAGGAAGCTAATTAAGGCAATTGTAATGCCATTAATTTATGGTAAAACGGGTCAAGGTTTTGCTATTAATTTAAAAGAGTTTTTTGCAAAAGAAAATTTGTATCCTAAGGAAATAGCTCTAATAATATTAGCTTCGCAGATTATTAAAACTCTAAAAAATGATCCCGTATTTGCTAACGTAAATCTTTTTATGAAAGCTCTGCGAGCTATAGGTGCGTTCATGTTTGAGTTTGATGATTTTTCTATAAAAGGCTATTATAATGATTCGCATATTGTTTATTATAAAGAAGAAGTTGAGGAAATTCGGATTTATTATAAACAAAAAGGTAAGAAATACAAAAGCCAAAAGATTTATCTATCTAAACCTGCACGCGATATCTCCGGTTGTTTGATTAAATCAAAAACTAAGAGTATCAATGCGTTTGTAGCAAACTATATTCATTTTATAGATGCATCGATATGCCATTATGTGGTAGATAATTTCAATAATAAACGTACCTTCAAAATGGGTACAATTCACGACTGTTTCTTTATTAAACCAACTGAAATTCCCATGTTACGAGATGCATATTCAAATGGTTTAAGATGGGTTTATCAAATTCATATTTATAATTTGTTGAATTGGTGTTATAAAATATGCGAGTACTATAATAATAAATCACACTTAAAGTGTTTTGAACAAGAATTACAAGAGATAAAAGTATTTTTGGACGATAGTGAGCAGTTTATTAACAACCGTAAGACCGAAGTGAATATATCTTGCTTGACAAATATTAAAAATGTATTATTGAATATAATACCGAGCGCTTCTGTAGCAGAAAAACAGCGGATACTTACTATAATAGATTACATTGACAAAATATATTTAGTTAATAGCCCCCTATTAATCGATACTGATTTTGGGCAATTACTTTTTTCTGATAATTCTTAATATAAATTTACAGATATAAATATATAATAGGTTTCGCTTTAAAGGCCTCATACGTTAGATTTAAGGGCATCTTTGGACTTAAGTAATGTCCTAACACTATTAGAATTTTGCATTGATAAAAAAAAAAATTAACAAAAACTTTTTGCCCGGCTGGACAATAAAAAAATTGGCTTAAGGGTGGACGCATTCCCCGGCTGGCCGCGGGTTTGTGAAAAAAAGCATAAAATTTTTTTCAAATTTCTAAATTTCGCCGAGAAGGGCATTTGCGAGCCCGTAGAGGAACTTTAGGGTCTTTGGGGCACTATATAAGACAAAAACCTGAAAAATTTTTGTTGAGGTTGATTTTTCAACCGAAGGGGTTACACTGACATACTGAAAGGTAATTAGGGGTTGCACTGGCATACTGAAAGGTAATTTTACTAAATAAAAGCCTTAGAATTTTCAATGATCGCTTAGAGTTTAAAGCATTTGGTATCTTTAATGATCGCTTTAAGCTTATACCTTTGTTTTCAAAGGAAGGCAGGCATTTCACTTTAGTAATCTAAAACCAACAAATTCAATTTCTTGAATTAACATATCTTACCAATATGGATCTTGGATGAAACCAGGTTATAACTATTTTAGAACTAGTTTATGACGGGTTTAGGAGGAGTATAGAAATTGGATAGTACCTCCTACGCTAACGCTAGGGGGTTAATTAACTCCTGAAAGGATTAATTAATAATAAATAACTAAGAGTTTTATATTAAATATACTGAAAGTTACTTAATAAGATCTCTTATGCTATATTAAATAAATATATATATAATATTATTTAAATATTAATGTTCTTAATAGTTATTTAATAGTTATTTAATATATTTTATTATTAAATATAGAATATATAATATAATATTATATATATATTAATATTCTAAATAGTTATTTAATAGTTATTTAATATATTTATATTATTTTATTTATTTATATGTTTATATTATAATATTTATTTATATATTTATTGCAAATATATTTATTAAATATTATAAATTTGTATATTATTTCTTATATATATTGCAATATTTTATATAATTTATTTATTGCAATTTTGCAATCTATATTGCAATAAAGCGCATACTAAAAATTTAAATGACGATACTGAAACGACTAAATCTAAAATCATTAATCATTTTTAAAGATCTTTATGAAGTTTTCGAGCTGATTAAACTTCGATTAGGGGATCCAAAAAAGAATCCAGCGGTCCCTGCAAATAAAGCAGAAATTGATAATAAGATCTTTGCTATTATCACGAGAAGTGCAAACAAGGCGTCGCTTTTAATAATTACATTAATTATTGGTTTTGTTATTGTGAGCGCACTAACGGATCCTAAAGGATTATGGCTTCAAATCCGCGAACTATTGTTACAAGGAAAGGATGCCCTAAAACCAGAACCTGAGTTAATAGTGCCAAATAAAATAAACATAATCGATAGAATAGACGCGTTTGCAATGCGAATATTTAATGTATTTATGACCACAGATAACTATGTTTGGCTATTAAATAGGACTGTTTATATTTCGGAAGTGGGCCTCAATGCTTTTATTAAAGTTAGCACATGGACAGTTGAGCACTGGCCAACAGTATTATTGTTTCTTATAACAGGACCGTTTGCCTACTATTTCAACTTCATCTTTCTAAGAACTATGAAAGACGCTTTTATTAAGGTATTCAACGAGACCTATCAAAGCGTAATTAATAATTTAGGAACTCTATCGACTGCAATTCATAAACTTGGTAAAACTTTTACTAAAGCTTTAGATGATACACTCGGTGTGTTTGTTAAAGTTATATGTTTTCCTGCCAATGTGACAATTTGGCTCACTACTAAAACAGTCGGTGGTGTAAATTTCGTATTAACCAAAATCGGTACTTTTATATCAAATGGCTATAAAAAATTTAAGGAAATCTTAGATAAATTCGGAAGATGGCTCGACGGGTTTCGTGGTGGCAGTGATCCAGGGGAAGGTGGGGCTATACCGTCCGTTCCTGCCCCAAATTCATCTGGCGGAGGCCCAGGTGGAGGTCCCGGTGGAGGTCCCGGTGGAGGTCCCGGTGGAGGTCCCGGTGGAGGTCCCGGTGGGCCTGGAAGCGGCTCTGGAAGCGGCTCTGGAAGCGATATTGGCTGGGCAGGGCCAAATTCAGGAGGGCTGCAATCCTCTATTAATACGGCCCCAACAGATGCTACGTCATTGAATATTCCAAGCGAACATTCAGGGGTTCACTCAGGTAGTGGGTGTGACCAACTTTCAAAGATAATAGATAGTGTCGACTTACCGATCGAAGAAATTGATCCAGTTTTCGGCACTACAATAAAAGTGATTATTATAGTCGCTTGTTTTGTAATAGCACCACACGTACAAACTTAGTTAAAGATTATGGTTGATTTAAGACTTATTGCTTATAAAATAATACTAGGGGGCATCAATTTAATTAATTTTGTTGCAAAACCCTTTTTGAGTATTTTAAAAACCCGACCAATTTTGTCAGGTTTTTTAATTGGAATTAGCTTTGCAGCTGTTGCAGTAAAACTTCTTTATTTTGGGGCAGAAACATGGCCAAATGCGATTGGAAGCATAATAGAGCACTTAGTACGCTCAATCGATAGGTACTTTTTAATTGAACCCGAACCTCCAAAAGTAGAGCAGCATACAAAATTATCAGATTTTACGAAAAAATCGTTAATTTGGGCATTTGCCGCTGCTGTTATTGGTCTCGGTACAATAAATACAGTAGCTCTTATATTTGGGTTTAATAAGGCGTTTTTAATTGCGATCCTTCCGCAAATGAGCGTTCCTGTTAGTCAAAAGGTTCTTGACAGAGTAGGTGACCTTATTATTGAAATAAACAGTTTGATATAACTTTTATAAAAAGATGAAACATAAAACGCAAGTGAACGATATTTTAGTTAAGGTAATTAACCAGGAAACTAGATCTCAAGAGCAACAATTTGAGTATTTTAAGAGACTCAAAGCGCTAGAGTTTAATGGTATTAACTCATTAGATTCTAGCAAAAAAGGTTTAAGCATAATAAATAGCCTAATAAAAAAACGATTAAAGCATGCCAATTTAAATAACAGGCAGAAAGCTGAAATCGAACTTATTGGTAAGCTTGAATGCTTCTAGTACTAGTAATGATGCTAGTAATAACTAGTGAGTTTAACTTAGTCCGCTGATTACCCGGTATAAAAATTAATGACTTGCTTTTTTAAAAGGAGTCCATTTTTGACGCGCTGCGCCAGGTATATCTTATAAAATAAAGCAGTGCTAGTTTTAACTTTTGAAGCTCAAGGTCACCAATGTCTAACAACATTTGGAAGTAGTAGGTTCAAATCCTGCCAAAAGCGCTTTTAGTTAAGCAAAGGTTACTTCAAAACTACTAAACAATTCAAAACTACTAAACAATTATTTACTTTAGCAAGGGTACTAATTCGCTCTTTCAATAGCTTAAGGGATAAAGCTACGCTCTTCTAAAGCGTTTATTTAGGTTCAAATCCTAATTGAAAGATTCGCTATTTAAAGCGATACTTATTTATAGATAACTTTAGCTTAATAAAACAAAGGCAGGGTTTTCTATATACATTAAAACTGATATGTGTTAGTTAAACAGCGGTACGCTTTACAACTAATCTACATTTTTAAAACTAAAAATAATCAATTATCTTATTATGCAAAAACACGGTTTTCATTTAGTTGATCCTAGTCCATGGCCAATATTTGCATCGCTAGGGTTATGGGGCTTCACAACTGGTCTAGTAGGCTGGTTTCATGAATATAATTACGCAGGATTTCTAGCGTTTTTAAGTTTAATTAGTTTAGTTTATGTCGCTATTGTATGGTGGCGAGATGTTCTCCGTGAGTCGGTGTTTCAAGGGCATCACACTAAGAGTGTTCAAAAAGGCATTATGTATGGGATGATTTTATTTATTGTGTCAGAAATAATGCTGTTTTTAGGCTTTTTTTGGGCGTTTGGGCATAGCTCGTTGGCTCCAACAATTGATATTGCGGGGGTTTGGCCGCCGCGGGGAATTGAAGTTCTAGACCCATTTGGCATACCTTTTTTAAATACTTTAATACTATTAACAAGCGGAGCTAGTGTAACTTGGGCTCATTATGCTATACTAATTGGAAACAATAAACAAACCCAATATGCTTTAATTATTACTGTTTTGTTAGCCGCTATTTTTACAGGATTCCAAGGATTTGAATATGTTACAGCAGGTTTCACCATTAGTGATTCTGTTTATGGTTCATGCTTTTATATGCTAACCGGTTTACACGGGGCGCATGTTATTGTGGGAACTATTTTTTTAATGGTTTGCTTAATGCGCTCCCAACTAGGGCAGATGCGACCAGACCATCATCTTGGTTTTGAGCTTGCCGCAATGTATTGGCACTTTGTTGACGTCGTGTGGTTAATCCTTTTTATTGTGATTTACTATTGGGGTTCTTAACCTCGACGACACGGCGTTTTACACCTACTTATAGAGTTAAAATAAAGGTATAATAACCACGGCCCCCCTTGCCAAGCGCCCTGTATAACCAGGCGTTATGCCGCGGCAGCACCACTAGAATAGGTGCTTACACGCTTGTTCTGCATATCTTTAAAATTAATCCCTTGTGGTTTAATTTTAAAGATATGCAGAGCAGCTTGTGATTTTTTTATTGCCAATTTCAATTATCTTAGGAGATATACTTAGCCCTGTTCCCCTTGCCTTTTGGGATATACTTTGGGGTATTTCAAAGGCAAAATTAAACAAAAAATTATTGGGTAGGCACTCTTTATGTCTGTTTATATCCTTACTAAGAAAATGATGTAATGGCTAACATGCCAGCTTTTTAGCTGGATATGTGGGTTCAAGTCCTACTTTTCTATTAGTATACCTATAACAAACGATTATACTAATGATACTTTGATTATTTAATAAAAACAAGCTAGGCGCTATAATAGGACGCTTTAGTTGTAGGGTTTTATATAAAAGCGATCAATAATAATAATAAATTTTGTAATGTCTATAATGGCAACAATTTTACTCGAAATATGCTACCGCAATTTTTACATTGCTTCTGTATTTCTTTTAATGCAATGTTTTTCATATTTTACTCAGGGCTTCCAGTTGGAATTTTTTTCTGGCCTGTTTGTAACCAGTTTTCAAGCAGTTGATTTTAATTTTTATAATAACATTATACATCACTCCTTTGCTCTTGAGAAACTAAACCACCAAATAGAGGCTGAGCAGCTATTATCGGGTACTATAAAACCTATTCAAAATAATTATGATTATTTATCGGTTTATAGTGACAAATTACATTCAAGGAACATACTAATGACTTACCAATATGAACAACCCATTAATAATTTTATAGCGCTAAGTTCAAATGAAGCTAAAACGTGGTCGTGTCTATTTATAGTATATCTAAACTATTTTTATTGCATACAGTTAAACGAGGCTGTTTTAAATTTTTTATTACTATATACAAAGCTAGGATATTTGATTCCTTTTATAGTACTACATTATTACTCAAATATTAAGCCGGGGTTGTTAAATAGGCAAAAGTTTTTGGTTTTTCAAATAATTCTAGGTTTTAGCTTTTTCGGTTTCATGTTAAACCAGTACACTATTCTAACAGGCATTGCAATTTTTGAAGAGTTAAAATTGGAGCAATTAGATAGTGAATTAATATAATCAGTTCCCTTACCTTTGCTTAATAAAACAAAGGTAAAACTATAATGTAAGTAATTCTATAAATTTAAACTAACCAAAATGATACAAACACAAACAAAAATTTCAATTAAAGACAATAGTGATTTTTTGCAAGGAGAGTGCATCAATGTTGCCAAAAAAAATACAAAAAAAGCTGCAAAAATAGGGCACTGCGTAAAGGTAAGTATTTCAAAGGTAAAACCTACAGCGACGTATTCTCAGGAATATAAAAAAGCAGCGGGGGGCAAAACTAGTATGGTCAATATAAAAAAAAACAGTTTGCAGGACTTGCTACTAGTTCAAGTGAAATCTCCGACATATCGTAAAGATGGATCGACAATCCAGTTTGATTCTAATTCCGGAGTATGTGTTGTTTTTAAAAAATCTGGGGCCAACAAGCAGCATCAGCTTGGGTTTAAGCGGGTTAATACTACAGTACCATTTGAATTAAAAAACAAAGTATACGCCCAAGAATTTAAAGCTGCCTATAATGTTATAAAAGTGGCTAAAAACTTATTATAACTATGCATAACTGACTAACTTTTTTTGTTATTATATACAATTAAATAAAATACTGTGTGTTTTTAAAACACTATTTATCTATATTATTATAGTAAAGAACAACAATTTTAAAACTAAGAATGATTATTGAAGAAATGAATTATTTAATGCCTTCTGTAATAGAGGCGAATTTCAGCGCCTTATTATGGCAGCCCAGCGTATTTCCAGGATCGGATACGTTTAACCAGTTAATTATAACTGGATTAATTGTTTTTTGGATCGGGTTAACAGGAATTTTTTTCAATCGCCGACTTGTTATAAGTATCCTACTAGCGGTAGAGCTTACACTACTATCTATAAATCTATTAATGCTCACTTTTGCTGCTGCCATGGAAGATTTAGTGGGTGTAATGTTTGCATTATACATATTGTGCGTTGCTGCTGCTGAAAGCGCTATTGGTTTAGCCCTTATTATTATTTGGTATCGCGTAAGACGTACTGTTAGTGTACAATATATTAGTTTATTAAAGGGTTAGTTTGTATAAATAAATAATAAAGGTCAAAAGTAAAGGCTATTTCAATTTTATACAATTTTTTTAAATTTGTTTTGTTGTTAATTGGAGTTATAAAAAACTGTCAGAATAAATATAAATAAAAGTAAACTTCATACTGCTTGTAGCTTAATGGATAAAGCGTTAGTTTGCGGAGCTAAATATGATTGTTCGATTCAATCCTAGCAGTAAGAGCAGGCCATAGAAAACCCCCACTTTTTTGTTTTCAATCCTAGGCTAAGTAAAACTTAATAATAAATTATTTATATTGCTTTTCTATGTGTTTCTTGCTTCGGCCCCCTTTTTGGGGGTAAAGAAAAGCTTTTTATTGTTAAGCAAAAGCTCTGGCAAAGGTGAGTGGTTAGGCCTACGGCTCTTTAGTAGATAAAATTTATATATATTATATATTAAAAATGAAAGGATCGAGCCTTAGGGGCTCGGTTTTAGGGGCGAGCGATAAGCTTGTTTTTTATTTTGTATATTTGTAAAAAAATAAAATTCGGTCAGTGGTAAATATGCTACTGATTATCGAAAAAGTTTCTTAAATATGTCCAAAATCCTAGATCAAAGGTTAAAAAAAAAAAGTTCACTTATTCAATATTCTCTTATAAAGGTCTATAATTCAAGAAACGTAGGTATCTCTAGTAAGATAAAACCTGCAGTAATTTTATACGTATTAGCCGGTAATTTTGCTTTTGATTTATCGAATCTACAAACAATATATCTTGAAAAAAAAATAATCCAATCAGCGTTTAAACATAAATTTAACCTTGAATCTGGGGGCTTTTATAAATTACAGACTACACAATTTGTTTTACATTGTTTAAACATTGCGAGCGTTTTAAAAGAAAATTCCATATATCAACAAAGCTTTTTTGTTGGCAACTATACTAACCCACAGCCGGTTTTTGTTAACAATAATGCTAAGTTATTAGAGTTAAGATATAGTAAGTCTAAAAATGGATTATCGTCAATTTATAAAGAATCATCGGAGATTACAAGTAGCAGAGAGGAGCCTTATAAAATAGCAAAATCGAAAAAGCAAAATACAGTAACACAAGTTCAATGGGATCTATTTTATGCAAGTAATTTAATGTGCGCTCATTGGGTTTTAAATCAAATAATTTTATTGCTGAGTAATTCTGATAAAAAAAGTCCTCGCCCAGTTGTAAACCAATATATTAATGACATCCGTATACTTATTCGATCCATGGGAAGCCGTTGCCCGATTCTCGGAATACGTGTTACTATTACCGGACGCTTGGGCAGTCAAAAAAAAGCAATGGCCCAACAAATTAGTAAATGTGTAGGAAAAGTCCCATTAAGCACTCTACGCCAAAACATAGGGTATAGCCGGGACTTTGTGCGGACAAGATTTGGTGTGATAGGGGTTAGCGTATGGGTTTGTTATAAATGAATCTAAGGTTTTAAACAGTAACATTTGAAATCCACCTTTGCTTTTCCTCTGCTTTTGGCAACGCCAAAAGGGGGCAAAGGCAAAAGTAAAAACATTTTTTGAAAATACTAATAAAGTTATTTATTATACGCATGTGCCGCTTCCTTTGCTTGCCTTTTGGCGTTGCCAAAAGCAGAGGTAAACGAAGGCGAGGGGCTATTTAATAAATAATAAATAAATATAATAATATTTGTATTCGTTTGGCAATTTATGAATTAATTTTAGTTGCTTTAAAATGGCCAAGCCCTATACAAAATTGACCTATTTTTTTTGTCTATATGTCTTTGATTCAATCTATCTTTAGTAATGGGGCTAGTAATATATTAGTTAGTTTGAAACTAGTCCCTATTTTTGCAGCATTAGCTGTTATTTTTTTACCCGCTTGGAAGGTCAATACAATTCGAAGAATTAGTTTGATCGCTTCATTAATTACGTTCTTATTAAGTTTAATTATTTGGATTTTGTTTGACCCTTCTACCGCGGATTTTCAATTTAGATACCAAATGGAAATATACAGCGGTATCGGAAATTTATTTAATTTTAGCTTTGGTTTTGGTATTGACGGTATAAATCTGTGGTTGATTTTATTAACTACTTTTTTAACTTTAATATGCATTTTAGTTGGTTGGCAAATACCCGCAAGTTTGGAAATAAAAGGCCCAGAATATTTAAAAACATATTGCTTAATCTTTTTAATAATGGAGGTCATTTTAATAGGAGCTTTTTCAGCCCAAGATTTGCTTGTATTCTATTTATTTTTTGAGGCCGTATTAATCCCTATGTTTTTATTGGTAGGTATTTATGGCTCTAAACCCAGAAATATTCGAGCGGCTTATAAAATGTTTATTTATACATTGATAGGTTCCTTACCTATGTTGGTCGGCGTTTTAATTGTGTATTTTCAATGTGGATCAACAGATTGGCACATTTTGAATACATCTTATTTTAGCCCAAGCCGCCAGATTATTCTATTTGTGCTGTGGTTTATCAGCTTTGGTGTTAAAACACCGCTAATTCCTTTGCACGGTTGGTTACCGGAAACCCACTCCAATGCCCCAACAGGTGGTTCAATAATATTAGCTGGGATTTTATTAAAACTTGGAACCTATGGATTTTTTCGCTGGAGCATCAGTTTATTCCCTTTAGCGTGTATATATTTTAGTCCAGTAGTTTACGTTATATGTTTAATAGGTATTATTTATGTAAGTCTAATAACTTTACGCCAAATAGATGTTAAAAAAATTGTCGCCTATAGCTCTGTAGCTCATATGGGGTGTTGCCTATTAGGGATGTTTGCATTTAATATTGTTGGTTTAGAGGGAAGTTTGCTAATGATGATTGGCCATGGCGTTGTAAGCCCAGGGCTATTTCTATGTATCGGTATACTTTACGATAGGTATAAAACCCGGGTAGTTTACTATTTTTCAGGACTTGCACAAGTAATGCCTGTGTTCTCTACTCTGCTATTAATATTAACCATGGCGAATATTAGTTTACCTGTATTAAGCCCTACATTTGCAGCAGAGATGCTTATCTTTACAAGCGTGTTTTTAGTAAATAAGTTAGTCGCTGTTTTAGCGGCTTCATCAATGGTATTAACCGGAGCATATGCACTTCTACTATACTGCCGAATTTGTTTTGGGAATACTAAGCTAGTGTATATTCAAAAATATAGTGATTTAAATCGGCGTGAGTTTGCCGCCTTAATACCTTTTTGTATACTGAGTATACTGATCGGGGTTTACCCTAGTTTAATTTTGGATACCAGCCATGCGAGCGTAGCTTACGCCTTAATGTGCTATAACATGTAAAACTATATAATATAGGTTTTACATTGTCGTATAATGAACAAAAGACCTTTAACCGGTTTAATTTTTTTGCTTTGGCCCCTTTGCTTAATAAAAAGCCAAAGGCAAGGGAAAAGACGACCTGTAGAGCAGCTAGCTCAGATGGTAGAGCGAGCGTCTCATGAACGCTTGGTCAGTAGTTCGAATCTACTGCTGCTCATGATAATAAAGAAATTATGAGTTAAACTATTTGTTAATATTAAATAATATAGTAATAAGGCAGGGCCCAAACCCTGCCCTTCCTTTGCCACTTTTACCTCCAAACCAAAGGCTGCAACACATAGAACATAAAATCTTGATTTCTATCCTTTCTATTGGGAACTGATCATATGCTAAAAGCATATATAGATAGCTATAAAGCAGATTCATTAAGATTAATGACTAATATCTTAAAAAAAAAACTAAAACAAAATCTGGTAACTAGGAAACGTAAAGCTGTTCCATCAGGATTAAAAACACTCCTACGCCGATTTAAAAAATTAAAATTTGAATACGTTGAATGCGGTAGAATTGATAGCATTGCTGACGGGATTGCACGAGTATACGGATTAGACGGCGTTCAAGCAGGTGAGTTATTAGAGTTCGTACCTAAATCAGGACAAGTTGTTCGAGGGATGGCTTTAAATCTTGAAAAACAATTTGTTGGAGCTGTTTTATTCGGTAATGACGCTGTACTAAAAGAAGGAGATTTTTCTCGGCGTACAAAAAGTATTATTTCAGTACCGGCTGGACTATTTTTACGAGGACGAGTTCTTGATCCTTTAGGACAACCTTTAGATAACAAAGGCGCTTTACCCGCAACAAAGCAAGAGCTAATAGAGCGTAAAGCTCCTGGTATTCAGCTGCGGGCAAGAATTGACTCTCCAATGGCTACTGGAATACGGGCTGTGGACAGCCTAGTGCCTATTGGTAACGGTCAAAGGGAGCTTATTATTGGTGACCGACAAACAGGTAAAACGGCAATTGCGGTAGATACAATAATTCACCAAACAACACTACGTCAATTAGAAGCTGACTATGTTAGTTCAAAAACGGTTAGTAGTTGTATTGGTGCGGAGAAAGCTGGAAGTACTTGCGTATACGTAGCAATTGGGCAAAAGCGCTCTAGTGTAGCCCAACTAGCGAAAAAGTTAGAAGAGGTTAACGCAATGCCTTGGACAGTAATTATTGCAGCAACAGCATCAGATTCAGCGCCGCTACAGTTTTTAGCCCCTTACGCTGGATGTACGATTGCAGAATATTTTAGAGATATCGGAGAGCCTACCGTGATTATTTATGATGATTTAAGTAAGCAGGCCGTGGCGTATCGTCAATTAAGTCTGCTACTACGCCGGCCACCTGGTCGGGAGGCTTATCCGGGAGATGTGTTTTATTGCCATAGTCGATTACTTGAAAGAGCGGCGAATATGGGGAAAGGTTACAGTTTGACAGCCTTACCAATTATTGAAACGCAAGCTGGAGATTTAAGTGCCTATATTCCAACAAACGTAATTTCTATTACTGATGGACAATGTGCACTTGAAGCCGACTTATTCTTTAAAGGAATTAGACCTGCTATTAATGTAGGCCTTAGTGTAAGCCGCGTCGGATCGGCTGCTCAAATAAAAGCAATGAAAAAGGTAGCTGGGCAATTAAAGCTATTATTAGCTCAATATCGTGAAAATGCCGCATTTGCTCAATTTGCAAGTGATCTTGATGCTAGTACAAAAAAGGTATTAGAGCGCGGTGAGCGTCTTACTCAAATATTAAAGCAAGATCAGTTTGCAACAACTTCAACCCCAATCCAGGTAGTGATGTTATACGCCGGATCAAAAGGTTACTTAGATATATTGAGTTTAGACCAAATTAACCAATTTATGTCATTGGTAGTAAACGATTTAACTACTTACAGCTGGCCATTTGTTGAAACAATAATTGCCACAAAAGATTTCGACTCTGATGCGGAATCTAGTATGCAGGAATATATCACAGATATGGTAAACTATATACAAAGTAATTAGTTATCGCTTAAATTTTATTAAAGTTTATTATGTTTGACTATTTATCAATACTGATTTATCTGATTGTTGCTGCTGGATTTGCTATAATTTTCAGCGGAGCCGCTTTTCTTGTGGCATTTCGGAGACTGAATAGTGAAAAAACAGCGCAATATGAATGCGGCTTTGACCCATTCGATGATGCTAGGTCTAAATTTGATGTTAGATTTTACTTGGTTGCTTTATTATTTCTCGTGATGGATCTTGAAATCTTATTTTGTTTTCCGTTCAGTATCGCACTTGCGGATATTGGCCCGATGGGGTACTGGATCGGAATCAGTTTTTTAATTATTCTAACCGTAGGATTTTTTTATGAGTGGTCAAAAGGTGCACTTGACTGGGCCTAAAGACGAGTATATATAAAAGAAAGCACAAATAAGCACTGCTATTAATTAATATTAACTCTGGTTTAGGTTTTTAGTATTTTCCTTAAATATTGAAAAAGGCTGAACTAGAATTTTATAGTTAGTTGTTGTATTGTAATCAATATAATATGCGAACAAAATTTACAAACATTTATTAGTATAGTTGCGCTAAGATAATAAAGCAGAGCGTTTGCAGGCTAAAATATTTTGCATTTTTTAACAAAAATAAAGCTGCATAAGAAAAGAAAAATGTCCTTTTTCTTATTTTTATTTAACAATAATAGGAATGTTAACAAAAAAACAACAATATAGTATAAACTCTTTAAAACAATTAAAAGATCTCCAGCCAAGCCAGTTTTGTTTAATCCATGTCAATAAGACAAAAAATAACTTGCACTGTGTTATTTCAACTTTATTTGGTCAAAAAAAAACACTGTGGTCTATTAGTGGAGGTCGTATGTCTAGTAGTATTGGCTCAAATAGCCGACGAAAAACTAGATATGCACAACGAATGGTGTTCAACGCTGTAATAGAGAAGGCCTTTGGTCTTGGACTGCGATACTTAGTACTTCATTGCAAAGGTGCAATATCTTCAAAGCGGTTTATCTTTAAAATATTTAATCAACATTTTACTGTTCTTTTATTAAAGGATTGTACCAGTGTCCCTCATAACGGCACAAAACCACCTGCAAAACGGCGATTATAAGTATTAGTCTGCGGAACTAAAACTAACCTTTGCTTCTTTTACCCCCTTTGAAATACCCTTTGGCTTTTTTTTTATTAAGCAAAGATTTTGATTAAGCAAAGGTAAACAAAGTCAGGGGGTCAAAATATAAAAAAGAATCAGTAATTTTTTGTTTGTTTACTAAAAGACTACGATTACACTTAAACTGTAGATAAAAGATAAACCGCATAACATTTTACTTTTTATAATTTAATCAAATTTTCAATGTCTCGATCTTCTTGGAAAATACCACATATTATTTTAAATATAGAAAATAGTGACAGAACTATTAATCGAACTATAATATATCAGCGGATGGCGACAATTACTCCACGATTAATTGGTCAAACAATACACGTTTTCAACGGTTTAAAGCCTATCCCTATAAAAATAACGGAACATCACGTAGGCTTTAAGTTTGGAGCTTTTGCCTTAACAAAAAAGCGAGCAAAAATAGCCAATCTTAAAAAACGCTAAAATAATCGGTTTTTACAAAAGCGTAAAACACTTCATAGATTAAACCGTTAGCATACATTATTTTCATTCTTCGAATGAAGCCTCTATGAATAATTGTATTAATGCTTGTTCCCTTTACTTTGTAAAATCAAAATTGTTCATCTAGATGCAAGCAAGTAACACTTTCTTCTACCCTGCTCGCGACGAATTTTGATTGTTTAATAACCGGTCATTTATGTGACAAATTATCCTATCCTATCCTATCCTATCCCTCAGATGAGCAGACAGACATAATTAATATATTACCAGCTCAATGACTTCAAATATTAAAAAATTGAATAACGCTAAAATAATAATTCATTTGAATAAACTGAAAGTTGAAAAAGAAGCAGAAAAAAATGATAAACATATAACTTTGTTCTCTAGTGAAACAAAAATACATCCTTTGCTAAAAAAGACAAAGCACGTGGTATTTCAGGGTTTTTTCAACAAATTATTAAAAGCTAACAATGCTTTAGTCAAATTAATCCTAGTAAATTTTTTAAAAGCCTCTACGAGTACAATAGGCTTTAAACAGACGCTATATAATAGAATAAAAATTGAAAACAATCGCCTATACCCATCGTATAATCGACGAAAGCATAATCATAGCCACCATATTTTGATTACAAATCAACTTGGTAAATTAAGCAAAACATTACACTATCTAAGCAAAAATAAACTAAAAAATTTTATTACTTTAGCTTTAAGAAAAGCCCTTGGTCACAGATCAAAAAATTCAACTTTAATTTACCAACTAAGTGGATATATAAGCACAAGATCAACACCAAATTTAATTTCAATACTAGAAAATCAAATGGGTGCCTTGATATGGCGGAATCAGTTTAGGCATTCGTTAGCCTATAGCCGTCAGACCCTACTTCACGGAAACTTTAACATGTTATTGAAAAATAATACTGCCTTAATTATTAAAAAAAACAACTGAACACAATTAAAGATTATACCGCCTTGCCTTTGCGCATAAACTTTTGTATTTCCCTCTAAACAACTTTTGTGGTTTTGCTTAAAGATTCACCAATAACAATAAACAAATGGCAACAATACCAAAAAAATTAGCATTTAAACTGTATTTTAGAAAAAAAACAAAAACTCGGAAACTAGTATACCGTGAACGTAAATTACGACAACTATCAAAAAATACAAATACTGTTTTTTTACCATCATTTAGCTATAAGCGAACCTTAAAGCCTTTCGATTTTAAACCTCGTTTTGCTGAGCTTTCAAAACAGCATAGCTTTTATAATGATAAGGTTATTAATCCTTACTCGGTTAATATTTATGGTGGTGAAAATAACCTTCAATTACTTAAGCAGTCAACTGATGTTGTTTACTTCAAACAAGAATTAAATGTTTGGCTGATCAATACCAATAATGTATATTTAAAAACGCAAACGAGTTCTTCAGCGAGCAGTAAAAAACTTCTATTCGGACTATATGGGATTTGTGTAGTTCAATATGCGACAATTAGTGCTGCATATATAGAGACAATCAAGCTAGATATTGCAAAAATCTTAAAAAAAAAAGGGCGAGTATGGACACGAATTTGTTGCGACTGTCCCGTAAGCGAACGTCCTGCAGAAACAAGAATGGGGAAAGGAAAAGGTTCTATTAGCCACTGGGTAGCAAGAGTACGCCCGGGACAGCTACTTTTTGAATTTAGCGGTATTACAAAAACGCAGTTAGACGACATTTTTAGAAAACTCTGTAAAAAAACCTCAATTGGCTTAAGCATAGTAAGCTAATTTGTAAGATAGTAACACTTTATATATTGTGAAAATATTATTAACATTGTAGTTCTTAAAGAATCCTACAAACGAAATTTGAATACCAAATTGTACTTTTAGATACAATTAATTATAGGTCTTTTGTAGTATGTACAAAAAAATAAAAATTCTAAAAGTATTTTTTTTTTTTGTTAAATCGTTAGTGTATGACAAATAATTTTATAAATAATAACGCGTTCTTAGTTTAAAGGATAAAACATAAGTCTTCGAAACTTATAATACTAGTTCAATTCTAGTAGAACGCTTTTGTCCGAGCCCCTTTTTTTTATTTATGAACCCTTGCTTAATAAAACAAAGCCAAAAGCCAAAGGCAAGGTGACAAGAGACAACAAATACTATTTTATAGCCCCACTAATAGACTTAAATAAAAAATACTTTAGATTGTAGTTTAATGGTAAAACCTTCCGTTTTGGTCGGAATAAAGAGGGTTCGAATCCTTCCAATCTAGCGAATCCTTCCAATCTAGCCTTTTAACAAGCTAACCGATATAGCATAATTTAACTTATATGATTTTTAGAGTATTCAAGTATTTCATTTAATATAATATGTAACCAAGTTTTATTTTATTGTAGTTTATATAATTAATCTAGAATTTCGTTTACTTTTACCCCTTTATTTCAGTTTATAGAGGGTGTGCTTAAACAAAAATGCTTTTATATAGTAAGCTGGGCTGCTTATAAAGTTTGCAGCTTAAAGGTACTCTTGCCTATAAGCACTCTTCGTCTAGTGGACCAGGACAATACTTTTTCACAGTATAAACGCGGGTTCAATTCCCGCAGAGTGTACTATATATAGTCTGTATAGTTACTTAAATTAGTACAGATTACATAGAATTAAGAAAGTGTAATTGAGAATGCTTAACTCTTGATAAATTCTTCTAAAACCAAATAAACAAAAGTCGATAGTGTTTTATAAATCTTATTATATTATTTTATCTTAATATACTATTTTTTAATAATTAATGTACTAAGATAAAAGGAAATATCTGTTTAAACAGTATCAATATAGTAACATCTAGTTTTTCTTCTGTGGGAATAGGGGGACCGCTTTTTGCCAAAAAGCGGCCTAGCTATAGGAAGTTATTCGACGGATTATCAAATAAATAAGTATTATATTATTCATTTCTCGCTAAAGTAGGCTGTTATAAAATAAAATGGTATATTGCGTTTTTGGTTCGACTCCCGCCAGCCTAGTTATGTAGAGTAAAAACAAAGTAACTCTTTTCATAATATTAAATCAGTCTATCGAGTAGGCGTTTATAAAATATAACACATTACAATGTATCTAGCTTTATTAACTTTACCTTTAATTACTTTTGTTTGCATAGGCCTATTTGGGCGATTAATTGGCCCTCGAGGAACAATTGTTCTAAGTTTGATAAGTTCAGTTTCTTCAGCACTTATAAGCTTTACTATTTTTTACGAGGTTGCGCTTTGCCGCTGCCCATGCCAAATAACTTATGCAAGTTATTTTCATAGTGGTCTGTTTGATGCCAATTGGGGTTTCTTATTTGACACTTTAACCGCAGTGATGTGCGTTGTTGTAACATTGATTAGCTGCTTAGTTGTACTATATAGTTGTTCTTATATGATCGAGGATCCTCATTTTATAAGATTTATAAGCTATTTGAAATTATTTACCGTGGCAATGCTAATGTTAGTAACAGCTGATAACTATATACAGTTATTTGTCGGCTGGGAAGGGGTTGGTTTAGCCTCCTTTTTACTAATAAGTTTTTGGTTTACTCGCCTTCAAGCAAGTAAAGCTGCTATTCAGGCAATGCTATTGAATAGAGTCGGAGATATTGCTTTGGCTTTAGGTATAATCTGCTTATTTTTTTGCTATAAAACCACTTGTTATCAAGCATTATTTACCTGTGTTACGGATTTTTATAATCTTGCTGCTTTACAAATAGCAGGCTATACAAGTGTCGAATGGTCACTGCTAGACTTTTCTTGCATTTTACTGTTTATAGGTGCGATGGGTAAATCGGGGCAATTTGGTTTACACGCGTGGCTCCCCAATGCCATGAATGCGCCAACACCAGTTAGCGCTTTATTACACGCCGCAACAATGGTAAAGTCAACAGTTGCCGGATTATATAATAAATATATATAATTTTCATTCTGCTATATGCTGGAATAACCAAAAAAAAATTAAGTTTATAAATACTGTTATAAGTACTATTTATTTTCTTTTCATTTATACGATAAATATGTACAATAATAATATGAGATTTATAATAAAATCTTAATAATTAAATTAAAAAAAAATAATATGATTAAAAATTTTTTATTAGTTTATAGGGTCGATCAGCAGGAAATTATTTGCCCCTGCTATGTATATAGCACGCGAAGAAGATCCTCAGAGACTGCACGCAGAATAGCTTTTCAGTTTTCAAACTTTACATCCTCAAAACCGTGCCATAATGTAAAGGTAGACACTACTTTTTTAATATGGCTGATTGGTTTTGTAGAAGGGGATGGAAGTTTTATAATTAGTCATAATAAAGTATACTTTGATTTAACCCAAGATTTAAAAGACATTAATTTATTATATGAAATAAAGTCAGTTTTGGGTTTTGGTAAAATACTCACACGCACAGACAAGCATAGAAATGTAGGAGTTTTTTATATCACCGGTAAACACAATTTTATACGTTTAGCCCACCTGTTTAACGGAAATTTAATTACTAATCATAAAAAACACCAATTTAAAGCTTGGTTAAACGTGCTAAATAAACAATACAATCAGCAAATAGAAGCAATAAATTCAGACATTCAGCCTTCTTTTAATGATAGCTGGCTAAGTGGATTTATTGATGCTGAGGGTTGCTTTGCAGCAAGAGTGAGGAGCTGTAATACCAGCAGATCTGGTAAGCGTCTACTAATTGATTTCACCATATCACAAAAACAGCCAGATGTGCTTATATTAATTCGAAACTTATTTAACATTAAAGCACAAACAAATATTCGTTTTGACCCATCATGGAAGGGATACGTGTTTTATTTAAGCAATAAAAAATTATTAATATATTTGGTTAAATATTTGCAGCGATACTGCTTAAAAACAAAAAAGAGCGCAGATTTTTCCAAATGGTCTAAGATTCATAAGCTTTCAATGAAAAAAGCACATTTAACTGAGCACGGTCTTATAGAAATCATTAAATTATCTAATTGGAAAAAGGATCTGAAAAGTTAAATATACAGTCCGATCTTGTTTGAAAAAGCAAGTATTATGTGTTTTCACATAAAACATTCATGAACTGCCGGCGTGTTTTTATTAGCCAGAACTAGTCCATTATTAGAGTTTGCCCCGTATGCGACAGTTGTTATAGCTGTAATTGGTGCAATCACAACAATTTTTGCAGGAACTATTGGATTAGTCCAAAATGATTTTAAATCTATTATAGCTTATAGTACCTGTAGCCAACTGGGTTATATGGTTACAATTTGTGGTCTTTCAAATTACAACGTAGGAATTTTTCATTTGTTTAATCATGCATTTTTTAAAGCCTTACTCTTTCTAACTGCCGGTGCAGTTATCCATGCTTTGGCAAATGAACAAGATGTACGAAAGTTTGCGGGACTACAACAAATTCTTATATTTAGCTATACAGCTCTGCTTATTGGTACTTTAGCTTTAGTTGGGACGCCTTTTCTAACTGGGTTTTATTCAAAAGATGTTATACTAGAGCTGGCTTACGCGCGTTATAGCATAGCGGCTCACTTTAGTTATTTGTTAACTTGTTTTAGCGTGTTTACTACATCATATTATAGTTTTAGATTACTGTTTCTATGTTTTCATACTAATATTAATGATGGTTCGGAATCTCATAATCAGCGCCCGTATGCTAGAAAGAACAATCTTGAATATAAAAGCAAGTACACAAATATATATAAGCAATATGCCAATGCCCACGATGCTGATTGGGTTATGGGTTTAGTTTTACTTATATTAGCAATTGGCTCTATTTATGCAGGTTGGTTTTTTAAACCTATGTTTATAGGACTTGGAAGTGATTTTTGGAATAACTCAATTTTTATAAAACCGAATAATGGCGCTATGGTAGAGGCGGAGTTTTTACCTCAATTTGTTAAAATTCTTCCTTTAGTATTAACCGTATCTGGCGCACTTATTGCTTATTTATTTAGTATGGTTTGGGTTTCTGCGGCTTATCAAGTAGCTTCAAACCATTTGAGCAACGTTTATTTATTTTTAAACCAGCGATGGTTTTATGATAAGTTATTAAATGAACTTGTTGCGTATAACGGATATAAAATAGGGTTCGACTTTGTAAAAGTATTTGACAAAGGCCTGCTTGAGTTATTACCTATGTTTGGCCTTGGACTACCGAAATTTCTAAAAAGTGTATATATTAAATTAGGGGCTACTCAGTCTGGTCTAATATATCACTACGCTACAATAATGATTATTGCCGCTATGTGCGGATTAACAATGCTGTGTTTTACTAATATAGTGTTATTTATAGATTTTAGAATTTTTGTGCTAATGGTTACTTGCCTGCTAATCTCGTAGAGCCCCCCCCCCCCCCCAAAAAAAAAACGACGGCGCCGATTCATTGCGGTTAAAAATTGCTATAAAAAGCAAAGGTTTTCTAAAGGTTCGAATCCTAGACTGCAGAATATTGTAATAAAAAAAAGGCTATCTGATTGCTTGTTTTAAATAATAAGCTTAATAAATAGCCAATTTCAAATAATCTATTTATTATGAAAAATCTTTCTTTATCTTATTGTATTTTAATTACATTTTTTAACATATCTGTAATTAGTTTTTGCGACGCTCCACTGAGTTCAACTAGCGCCATGTTTGATCGTTTTGGTTTTCAAGAACCAGCAAGTCCTTTAATGGAAGGTCTAATTGCTTTACATTCAGATATTTGGGCAATTATGCTATTTGTCGCAGGCTTTGTTCTATACATGCTGTGTGCCATATTATATAATTTTAGTGCAAGTAGCTCAGAAATGAGCTACAAAGTTCACCATCATAGCTTAATCGAAATCATTTGGACTACTGTTCCTGCATTAATCTTATGCGTAATTGCCATTCCGAGCTTTACATTGTTATATAGCCTGGACGAAGTTATTGAACCAAGTTTAACAATAAAAGCTATTGGGCGACAATGGTACTGGAGTGCGCCGTTTAACGGTGATTTGGATTGGAAAATAAGCTGCTGCTGGGCCGTATGCACCAGCTCAGCGTCACGTTCTGTAGTTCTTTCGGAAGGAGCTACTAAGTACTTAACTTACCTGACCCTGCGCCCGCGAGGGATAGCAGGCACTTACTTTTTCGATGATTCAAAGAAAAGAAAGATGGCCGAAAGGCTTAGGGGACCAAAGCATGTTAAGAAAGGGTGGTTAAGTCGAAGATGCCCAGACAAGAAGACCGCCCAAACGAAAAGCGTCATGGTGGCCTTAAGAAACGTTTCCGGGGTACACATTCCCCCTCAGGTTGGCATCATAGAACCTGCGCTCTGTCATCGATCTGCAAAGTCCAGTGTGCGGATCGAACCGAATGACGAGGGATTACTGCGACTAGCAGGACCGCGAATCTCACCTAAAACGCTAGTGAAACCAAATCATTGGAACTCGGGATTGGCTAAGGGGCGAAAGCCCTATGCTAACGGAGACTTCGTAGTAGCTAGAAACTTCTCTAGCGAAGGGAGTCAGTCTATAACTATGACTCAACCCGGTGTCGACGTAATGTACACGCCGGGAGAAATCATAACTCCGTCTGTTAGAGGAACAGACATTGAGGTAGGGCGCTATAGCACCTTACTGAAACCTAAGATCTACAAAATAGCCTACGAAACTATCAAATCCAAACGAGGCAATAACACTCCAGGCGTGGATATACAAACCCTGGATGGTATCGGGTTAGCCTGGATTGACAAGACAATTGGGTCAATGAAAGACCGAAGCTTCCAGTTTCAGCCAGCGGTAAGGAAGTTTATTCCAAAACCAAATGGCAAACTACGCCCTTTGGGTATCCCGACCCCAAAAGACAAAGTAGTGCAACAAGCTATAAGACTTATCATTGAACCACTATTTGAACCGCATTTTCTAAAATCCAGCCATGGATTTCGGCCTAACCGCTCTGCACACAGTGCCTTAAAGGATATAAGGAGCTGGACCGGCATTACATGGATGATCGAAGGAGACATCAAAGGATGTTTCGACAATGTGGACCACCACATTCTAGAATGTCTCTTGAAAGTGAGAATAAAGGACCCCAACCTTATCGCACTATATTGGAAGGCCGTTAACGCGGGCTACGTCAATAATGGAACCTTTGAACCTCACAGCCTTACAGGGGAACCTCAAGGAGGAGTCCTAAGCCCCCTTTTAAGCAACGTGTACATGCATGAGCTGGATGTTTTCGTTGAAGGACTTAAAGCCGAGTATAGCAAGTCGAGCAATCGACGCGGAGTTATTCAAAACCCCGAGTACACGGCACACCTAAAACGAATGAGGGAACTCCGTGCACAGGGCAATGGTAAGGCGATTAGGAAGGCTGAACTCGAACGCAACCGCATACCTAGCGTAATCAGAACAGGTACTCTAATATATTACGTCAGATACGCGGATGACTGGGTCATTGGGGTGAGAGGTCCCCGCTCACTAGCACAAGAAATAAAAGAAAGGGTGGAAACCTTTTTGCGAAATGAGCTGAACCTAGAGCTAAGCCGAGAGAAAACCGCGATTACCCATCTCCCTACGAACCACGCATTCTTTTTAGGAAGCATAATCCGCAGACATTCTCGGAAGTATATGCTGGGGCTAACTAGAAAACGTGGAGCTCAAAGAATTAAGATGACAAATTCGCGAATTATCCTGGAATGTCCTATTAAGAAAATCGTATCGAAGCTAAAAGAACAAGGCTATGCGCACGCAGCTGACGGAAAACCGAAAGCTGTAACTAAATGGATCTATATGAAACCCGAAGAGATAATACTACGATATAATTCTGTTATACGTGGATACCTCAACTACTACAGCTTCGTGAATAATCGTAATATGCTTCGAGAAATAGTATGGATCTTGACTTACTCCGCGGTGTTCACCTTCTCAAGAAAGTGGAACATTAGTCCAAAAAAGGTCTTTAAGAAGCTAGGTAATCCACCTACTTACAAAACTGAACGTAAAACCCAGAAGGGCGTAAAGACAGTTTCTTATAGACTGGATCGTGGAGACTTAACCATCAGCCCTATGAAATTTGATTTGATTAATAGTAAAGATATTGACCCTGCTAAGATCAAGTACTATAGCACCAGATCTTCACTTTGGACAAACCTTGCTGCGTCTGTGGGACAAATCAAAATGTTGAAATGCACCACATCCGACACCTAAGGAACACCGGGAACGAACAATCGACTTAAGCGGCTGTTCTTACAAATGAAAAGAAAGCAGATTCCGGTTTGCAGACCTTGTCATAAGGTGATCCACGAAGGAAAATATGACGGAAGAAAATTGGGTAACTTAGGAAAAGAGTGTTAAAGATGGAGAGCCGTGTGCTTGGAAACTTGCACGCACGGTTCGGTGGGAGGCCGTTGTCGCTAAGCTCTAATGAGTATGTGGTGGCGGTCGACCCAACGTTACGAATATGGAGATTACGAAGTTCATGAAGGTTTAGTAACAAACGGAATCACATTTGACAGTAACGTACTACAAGATGATGACTTGGAGCAAGGGCAGTTACGTTTACTAGATGTTGATAATCGCCTAGTTCTTCCGGTAAATCGACACATTCGGTTGCTTACAAGCGGAGGTGACGTAATTCATAGCTTCGCTGTCCCAAGTTTAGGTGTTAAACTTGATGCAATTCCTGGCAGATTAAATCAAACAATGGTATTTATAAAACGACAGGGTGTTTTTTATGGGCAATGCTCAGAACTATGCGGATCAAGCCATGGTATGATGCGTGCGACCTGTTTAGCGGGAAACCTAATCTAACTCATTATTCTAGGGAGCCGCTAGTGCCTACAATAGGTACAACTGTTTTTCCATGTGGACTTTAAGTCCAACCTTAGACAGTGAGGAAAAGCGTACCCACAAGCGTTTGGTGTGAGTAGGGGAAACCCAAGCCAAGGGTTTGAAGCTGGGTATAAAAGGGGTGAAGGGATGACCTCGGTCATTGGCAGAATCAGCCAACCGACGAACCCCAAGCAAGGGTACAAGGTTAATGTAATGTGAACTCCGAGTTCTAAAGCGCCGTGAACATGAAGCGGGGTTGGAATTGATTCTGTCCTACAAAGGAGACCCCCGCACCTGGAATATCAGGATGCCACCAGAGCTGCGAGAGCATCAGTCGTAGTTACTGTCCAAAGCGTGGCCGGTGCAGATTGGAGAACCTCAAGGCCAAAAAGATGGAAAAATGGAACTGGAAAACCCCTCCAGCTCTACCTATATACATCACAAAACTGTATGGGAGAAGACACTCACGTCTGAGCTGTTGGGAGTAGGACGGGGTAAAAAGCAAATGCTGAGCTTGGAATCACAAGCGTTGCTGAAAAGGTTAACCCCGTAATGGGGCAGATACGCTGACGTACCCCGCGCCAAGAAGATTTGAACGAGCAGTTAACATGCTCCCACTGCCTATATTAGGAAATTTAATTATAACTGGAGATGAATGAACTACAATGGAATAACATCCAATGGAAAGTCGCGGAAGCGTCAGGAAGCTGCAAGAAAAATCTTTTTATACAGCAAGAAAAAGGATCGCTCTAAAGTACATAAGTACCAGAAGATTCTTATAAAATCGAGAAGTGCTAGACTCCTAGCGGTCCGCAAGGTTACCCAGGATAACCGTGGGAAAAACACGGCAGGGGTCGACGGCATAAAAACCGTTCCCCGGGGGAATAGGCTATCCCTAAGCAGGGCAAAAGACCTAGAATTAAACGGAAAGGCTGACTCCATTAGACGAGTCTACATACCCAAACCAGGTACGAAGGAACGCCGCCCACTAGGAATTCCTACCATTAGGGACAGGGCAAAGCAGGCTCTCGTCAAATTTGCCTTGGAACCCGAATGGGAAGCTTTGTTCGAACCAAACAGTTATGGCTTCAGACCAGGCAGAAGCTGCCACGATGCCGCAGAAGCAATTCTACGGGGGATCAGTCAATCAAGAGAAGGGAAATTTGTATTGGATGCGGATATAAAGAAATGTTTCGATCGCATAGATCATGCGGCCTTGTTAAAAAGGTTGAAAACCTGGCCTGGCCTGGCCCCAAATGGAGGCACAAATTCAAGCATGGCTGAAAGCTGAAATTCTAGAAGGGGGAACTTTAAGCTACCCCGAAATGGGTACTCCCCAAGGTGGTGTAATCAGTCCGCTCCTGTGTAACATTGCTTTACACGGTATTGAAAACCACCTGCATCAATGGATTTCAAGACTTAAACTAACAGACAGTAAAGGACGATCAATTGGAAGAAGAAGTAAAATCTCCTCACTAACAATCGTATGATACGCCGATGACCTGGTGGTGTTACACAAACACCGCTGGATAGTGGAATCTGCAAGGGAAAAGCTTAACACATGGCTTCTTGAACTAGGTCTCGAGCTTAAAGAAGAGAAAACTAGAATAGGCCACACGACCAATCCCGTAGAAGGGATAATCGGGTTCGACTTCTTGGGATTCAATGTACGAAAATACGCGATGAACCGCTTTCATCGTGGCGTGGCAAATTACGACTACCTGAGAAGACCTTCATCAGAAGGTAGCTGAAAAGATGTCAGTCTGCTGAAATCATAGTAGCCAAATTAACCCCTATAATCAGAGGATGGTGTAACTACTACAGTACCTCAGTCAGTTCTGAAACTTTCACAAAGTTGCGATGGATTCTCTTCAAACAATTAGTGATATGGGCCCGGCGAAAGCATCCCACCAGGGGTGCCAACTGGATCCGTGACCGCTATTGGCAAAGAGGGAAAACACAGCTGGAATTTGGACACAGTAAAGATGGCAAGTGGATTGGCTTAAAACCCCACAACACATACCATATCAAAAGACATGTAAAAGTCAGAGGTGACAAATCAATTTACGACGGAGACGCATCCTACTGGGCTCAAAGGTTGCGAAAGCTACCCTTCAACTCGGGTGAGCACGCTGCTAAGAATCCAAAAAGGAAAATGTGGTCTATGTGAAACTTTCTCCCCGGTGAAAGAAGTGGATCACATTGTGCCTAAGTCGCGAGGAGGCAAAGATGGCTATAAAAATTTACAGCTTTTACACGGTCACTGCCATGACTCTAAACTTCGCTGTTTGGCTTGGCGAGGAGCCGCTTGCGTTGAGAGGCGCACGAGCGGTTCTGAAGTAGAAGTACGTGGGAGACCATGTGCTTACTATAACCGATTGCGCTAGAAGCAGTACGCGAGCAGGATTATGTTGATTGGGTAAATATTAAGCTACAAGAAATGTAAACAGAACTCCCTGTTCAATTAATGAAAAAAAGAAATTAACATGCTAAAAAAGGCCTTTTGGATAAATGAGGCCTAGATTAATTATTAATTAAAAAAATGCTTATTCTTACAATAAAAGTAATCGCTGTTATGATTGTAGGGCTATTAGCCACCGCATTTTTAACGTTGTCAGAAAGGAAAGTAATGGCGGCATGCCAAAGGCGTAAAGGCCCTAATGTTGTAGGGTTTATAGGACTACTTCAGCCAATTGCTGATGGTCTTAAACTAATTGTAAAAGAACCTTTAATACCCACTAACGCTAACTTATTAATTTTTTTAACTGCCCCAATATTGAGCTTTATTTGTAGCACAATCGCTTGGGCAGGAATTCCTTTTGGTTATACCATGGCCATTGCAGATTTTAATATAGGTATTTTATATATTTTTGCAATAAGCTCTTTAGGTGTTTACGGAATTATCACCAGTGGCTGGAGCTCCAACTCAAAGTACGCATTTCTAGGTAGCTTGAGATCTGCAGCTCAGATGATTAGTTATGAAGTTAGTATAGGCCTAATATTGTTAACAGTGATAATTACTGTGGGGAGCTTAAACTTAACTGAAATTGTTTTAGCGCAGGAGCAGTGCTGGTTTGCCGTGGCTCACTGGCCTGCTTTAATCATGTTTTTCATTGCTTGTTTAGCAGAAACAAATAGAGCCCCATTTGACCTCCCAGAAGCAGAAGCAGAATTAGTTGCGGGATATTTTACAGAATATAGTTCATCAGGATTTAGCTTGTTTTTTTTAGCTGAGTATGGCGCTATGATTTTGATGAGCACTCTTGTAACAATTTTCTTTCTAGGGGGATGGTTGCCGCCGTTAAATATGTATATTTTTTATATTATCCCGGGGCCGATTTGGTTAGCATTAAAAACACTAATTTGGTTATTTTTGTTTATTTTTGTAAGAGCATGCTTACCGCGTTATCGGTACGATAGACTAATGGTGCTGGGATGGAAAGTATTACTACCAATCAGTTTAGCTTGGTTTTTGTTCACAACTGCAATGCTGTACAGTTTTGAATTATTTTAATTAGATTAAATGGCTATGTTGTTTAAATAAAAAGGCAATGTAGCTTCTAAAAAAGTTTTCAGAAAATGGTGTAATAGGCAACACGCCAGCTTTGGGTGCTGGATATGTGGGTTCAAATCCTGCTTTTCTGATAATCAGTAGAAATAGGCCGCCTGTTCATTTAAAAACGTATATGGTGCCTAGCCTACACAGTAGGCAAAATATTGATTACTAAAAAGCACGTTAAAATTATTTAGTAACGTTATTTAGTAACGTTATTTAGTAACGTTATTTAGTAACGTTATTTAGTAATACACGTGCTACCTAGTCCCTCCGTTTTTTGTCTTATAAGATGATAGAATTAATTTAATACAATTAATTAAATACAATTTAATTAAATCAAATAGAATCAGTAAAAATATAATGAGTACATTAGCGAAATTATTAAAAAATATAAGGAAACCTAAAATCAAACGTAATAGAAAAAAGGCTTTGCAAAAATGCCCTCAGAAATTCGGGATTTGTGTTCGGGTATATACAACAACACCAAAAAAACCAAACTCAGGGATTCGCAAAGTTGCTAAAATCCGATTAAGTAACTCTAAAAGTATAATAGCAAATATCCCAGGTATTGGGCATAACTTACAAGAACACAGCTGTGTTTTAATACGAGGCGGTCGCGTGCGCGATGTCCCCGGCGTTCAATATAGAGTAATAAGAGGAGTTTATGATTGCAAACCCGTCGAGTCCCGAAAAAGTAGTAGATCAAAATACTCTGTAAAGCGCCCGTAAATCAATATTTTTAACTAAGCTATTTATTTAAAGATCATAACGGTAATTACTTTATATATAAAGAATCAAAATAACGTATTATAAATTAAGTAAAACAATTCAATAATCGCAATAACAATTAGTAACAGTAATAATAATAATGCTTATTAGAAAACAACATAATAAAAATATCATTTTCTTGGGAAAATTAAATAAATTAAAACAGCGATGCTGTTTAAAAACACAAACGCTAAATGAAAGCGTACGTTTTGAAAATTCCGCTGTGGCGCCTAGGCCCCAAAGGAAAAAGCTGACAATAGCTTTAAGGAGTTACGCCGTATGCCAAGTGAAAGATATTAGTAGCGGTATTCGTAAAATTGAAAAATTAATAAATTATCTTAATCATCTTTGCGCAAAACAACTACACACCTCTTTCGAATTATGCGCAATACACTTAATACCGGGTAAAAGCGGAAGTATAAAAGAATTTGCACCAATTATCTTGGGATTTTTTACCTCAAGTCACGCAAGCTTGTTAAACTGTCAGAGTACAATATTATCTAGGTATCAAAAGCAACAGGGTTCTTGGCACCAAAAATCTATAAACTCTAATAATGATAGTTTAAATAGTAAACTGCTCACCCCTCAACTAACAAATTATTTAAAACAAAATAGTAGCTTTGCTGAAAGACTTGACCGCAGTGCCTACTTGGGTCGGTCTTTTTTTAAATTGTCTAAGAAATTCAGTAGTTTAAAGGCTATCAATAAAAAGCTAGTACAAAGAAAAAATTCTAAAAAACTAGTCACTCTAATTCGCGCCCCTTTTGTATTTAAGAAAACAAGAGAGCAGTTTAGCTTACAAAAATTATCATCTCAGATAGTTATTAGATTTGTAAATTCTGCCCAAAAGAATTTTATAATTCAAAACCTACGTCTATTAAAGCTGCCAACAGAATTAAAGGTTATTAGTCACAATTAACAAAAAAGCTTTTTTTATAAAGAGACACTCTTTTTATATTGTTTAGAAAACCGCTGTAAAAAACGATTATTCTGAAATGTTTCATTGTTTTAATTGTATTGTATTAGTTAACCTTTCCCCATTTTCTCTTTGCCCCCTTGAGTTTTACTGTTTATCTTTTCCCTTGCCTTTGGATTTTTATTAAGCAAAGGTTTTTATTAAGCAAAGGTGGAAAGCCAAGAGGAAAATTTAATTGTAAATATCAACGTCAATACTTCCTGAACAAATCAAGTATTTTGACACAGGCCGACGAATGCGCCTATCGACTTTTGTCGATTTGTAATTAAGTTATTAAT